CACTTATTTCTTATTACTTATTGATGGTAAGTAAATATATTTATAGAGATCTTAGCTTAATGGTAAAGCGTATGACTTTTAATCATTCTCATAAGGGCGCGGGAGTAGATATCTTTATAACATTATTTAATCGCCTTTATAGCTCAATGGTAGAGCGGAATACTGTTAATATTCTGATAAATGTTCGATTCATTTTAAAGGCTTTTTTCCCTATACAATTTTTCTCAGAATAATGTAAGGAAAATAGTTACCTGCTTTCCCTTTTACTTTTTTAATATCATGATATAAATTAATAATAAAGTAAGTAAGGAGTATAAGAGCTATGCTGAATGTTTTGGTTGTGAAAAAAAAAAAAAAAAGACGTATTATGAACTTATTCTTAAATATCATGTTAAATTTAAACAGAAGTAATTTTCAAGCACATCCTTTTCATTTAGTATCTCCTTCTCCATGACCTTTATATACATCCATTAGCTTACTAACCCTTACTACATCTGCAGTTTTATCATTCCATGGATTTGCTTATGCAGAATACAATTTAATGATGAGTTTAACATCATTAATATTAGCTATGTCATTCTGATGAAGAGATGTATAGCAGAGGGTACATACTTAGGTAACCACACTCTTGCTGTCCAAAGAGGGTTAAATCTGGGTGTTGGTTTATTTATAGTATCTGAAGCGAGCTATTTCTTTTACATGACCAGGTTTGGGATTAACAAATTATATTTCAGAACCTAAGTTATCTCTCATAGTGAATGGTGAATTGAATTAAAAACATCTGGGTTTTTTACGGGGAAAGGAAAAGGTAAAGCAATAGATCTTCCTGAAGAAGAAAAACCTGAATCACCACCTAAGTCTGAGACCGATTCAGAGTATGAGGAAGATACTAGGAAAGCTATTGCACTCTCATTACAAGAAAAGAAAGGAGAGTCTTCTAAACGTAGCTTGAGTAAGGAATTCATTCTCCTGTAGGATTTGATATGGATAACTTAGCTATTTATATCCAAGATTGAAAGACCTCCAAAGATAGCTTTTTAGCCTATGCGAAACTTATATAAAAACTTAAAAATTAAACTGGACAAAGAAACGGTTAAAAGTGAAAAAGATCTTACATTATTATCTGAGTATTTGAAGCAATCTAATGAATTTAAACTATAAAAGATAGAAAAAAAAAAAAAACTTATTAGAAAAGGGGATAAATCCCTCTGAGCAATTCAATCTTGAAGATCGTTCAGATACAGAGTCTACTTCTTCTTTTTACAGCTCGGATAAGACTCAATCATCTGACAACTCTCAATCTAGAAGTAAGAAACGTATAAAATATTCAGATGAAAATCATAATGTAAACTTTCCTTAGGGTTTATTGGGTTCAATCTTATACCGGTTGTACGTATATTATCCTTTATAATTTCAGCTATTTTTGTATTAATTATACATTTAAATATATTACCTATTTTTTTAGACATGTGGTTTAATATAGATTTAAGACAAGTATTAACTTTATATTTACTGGTTAATTTAGCTAAACTTATGTATAAATGGTATAACACGGCGATTAATCTTTTTATAATCATTACTTGAACAAAGATTATTTGACAATATTTTTTAATATCTATTTTTCTATTGTTACAGTGTTATTATATTTTAGTAGTAATAGTGATATTTGTATTTTTTATTGTTAAAAAAAAAAAAAAAATCATAATATGATATTATGTCTTTCTTTTTGTTTTGTTTGTTTTTGTTTCTTTTTCTGTTTGTTTTGTTGTTTGTTTCTTTTTCTGTTTGTTTATGTTTGTTTCTTTTTGTTTCTTTTTCTGTTTGTTTATGTTTGTTTCTTTTTCTGTTTGTTTATGTTTGTTTTTTTTTTTCTGTTTGTTTATGTTTGTTTCCATAGAAAAAAAAAGAAACTAAAAAAAGAAACTTTTTTTAAACAAAAATTTAAAGGTGTTAGGATAGAGATAGAGATATTAAAAAAAAAAAAAAAAGTAAGGAGTATGTTACAATTAAATAGAAGTAATTTTCAAGCACATCCTTTTCATTTAGTATCTCCTTCTCCATGACCTTTATATACATCTATTAGTTTATTAAGTCTTACTACATCTGCTGCTTTATCTTTCCATGGATTTGCTTTTGCAGAATACAACCTAATGATGAGCTTAATGTCAGTAATTCTTGCTATGGCATTCTGATGAAGAGATGTAATAGCAGAGGATTCAACGACATATATAGGTCATCACACCTTAGCAGTGCAAAGAGGATTAAACCTTGGTGTTGCTTTATTTATAGTATCTGAAGCTTTATTTTTCTTAGCTATATTTTGAGCATTTTTCCATAGTGCCCTTTCTCCTACAGTAGAATTAGGGGCTATGTGACCTCCTATGGGAATAGAATCTATTGATCCTTTTGAATTACCACTAATTAATACAGTTCTTTTACTTGCTTCAGGATTTACTGTTACATATGCACACCATTTTTTAATTAACGGACAAAGAGGTAAAGCTTTATACGGTTTATTATATACTATTATACTAGCAACTATCTTTACAGCATTACAAGGTGTAGAATATTCAGTATCATCATTCACTATCTCAGATGGAGCTTTTGGATCATGTTTTTACTTTGGAACAGGTGTCCATGGATTACATGTTATGATAGGTACAGCTTTCTTAGCTGTAGGTCTATGACGTGTATTAGCTTACCATTTAACAAATAACCATCATTTAGGATTAGAAGCTGGAATACTTTACTGACATTTTGTTGATGTTGTATGATTATTCTTATTTGTATCTATATATTATTGAGGATCCTAATAAATTCTACGAGTAATTTAAATCCTAATTGAATAACAGGATTTTGTGATGCTGAATCTAGCTTTTCTGTTAGAATAGCTAAAGATGAAAAAAGGTTTAAATCTTTACGTATAGCACCAATTTTTGCTATAGAACTACATGAAAAAGATTTTGATTTACTTAAAAAAATAAATGCTTTTTTCACAGTAGGTACTATCATAAAAAGAGTTAAAAATGGTAATCCTAGCGTAATATATTCGGTTCAATCCATTAAAGCACTAAAAGATGTAATAATACCTCATTTTAACAAATATAATCTATTAACACAAAAGAGAGAAGATTTCCGTATGTTTTCTTCAGTAGTAGATATACTTTTACAATGGTCAACATAAAACTGAAAAAGGTTTAAACAAAATATTATCTTACAAAGCCTCTATAAGTAAAGGTTTATCAAAGTCATTATTATATATGTTCCCGATATTATACCTGCGGCAAGAAACCTAATATTATCTACCAAAGATTTTAATCCATTTTGAGTAGCGGGGTTTGTTGACGGTGAAGGTTGTTTTTATGTAAAAACATCCAAGACCCATTCAGGTTATAGAGTAAGTCCGTATTTTTTTATATAGCACAACATATACGTGATATAGATTTACTAGAAAATTTGGTAATTTATTTAAATTAAATTGGTGGTAGTAGAAACTGTGAAAACTAGACCTCGTCAATCTAGTTATGTAGTATATAAATTATATGATATTACTAATAAAATAATACCTTTTTTTGAAAAATTCTCTTTAAGAGGAAATAAATTACTAGATTTCTATGATTTCAAAAAAGTAGTTAATATCGTAGGAGAAATTAACAAGTACGATGAACATAGTGCTACATTAAAAGAAATTTTAAAAATAAAAAGAAATATGAATAGAAATAGATAAATTTTCATAAATTTATTAATTAAAATAGAAAAAAATGGGGTAAATAGCATGAAACTCCATCATTATTATAAGGCGCTGCCAATAAGATAATATGGACAATGTGCGGCGAAGCATGTATTTAATAAATTTTTAAAAAAAAGTTACACAAGCAATAATCTTTATTTTGAGGGATACATGAAGCCTCAACGACTAGTAGATGATGAGTACTTTATTTACAATAATTCTACCCACACACCCCACATTTAAAAAAAAAAAAAAAAATACTTTATAAATGAAGACATAGTCTGAACCATTCTGATAAAGAATGGATATAAGAGATAAAGAGCTCTTATGATAACAAATTTGTCCACGGATTCATTACAGCAGTCCCTACCAATTCTTTTACGTCATTGGGTAATCAATTTAGTGTAAAAAACAATTCAGTTGTTACTTAGAGAATCAAATAAAAAATTAATTCATTTAGATAAGAATTTTATTGATTGATTAGTAGGATTTACGGACGCTGAAGGAAATTTTAATATTAGTTTAAAAGGTTTACAAGGTAATAAATATAATAGTTTAAATTTAACTTACCAAATTACTCTGCATAAAAATGATTTATATGTTTTAGAATATATTAGAAACAGATTAAACTGTGGAAGTAGTATTTCTAAATCAGGAGATAAATGTAATTATTTTGTAAATGATCAAAAATCATTAATAAATGTTATAGTACCTATATTTAATAATGTAGAGTTAAGAGTTCTAAATTCTTTCAATTTTTGAATTTTAAAAAAGCAGTTCATTTATTAATAGATAAAAAACATTTAACTTTTAAAGGTAAAATAGATATCTTAAACAATGTTATCATGATATGAAACTTATAAATCAAAACTCTAAAGCTAGAGAAAATATGGTTATAGATGAGTACTGATTAATAGGATTCACAGAAGGAGATGCGACTTTTTTAGTTCAAATAAACTAAAAAAAAAAAAAATAAAATATGAAAATCATATAAAAGAATTAGAATTATTTAAAAGTATTTTAAATAACTTAAAACATGGTAATTATATATACATCCGATAGAAAGTCAGCTGGTTCTGTAATATTAGAAATAAATAATATAAATATTTTAATGAACAGAATAATACCTATTTTTTCTAAAGGTATGTTGACTAAAAAATCTTTAGACTTTGAAGATTGATCTATGATAGTTAAAATTACTTATTATGGGTATCATACTTTAGATGAAGGTAAAGAATTAATTCATCTCATTAAATCTAATATGAATAATTTTAGATTAAATCCTGATTTTCTTACAAACTATGATCAAAATAAAGCGTTAATGGAGCAAAAGTTAAATTATCTTATCTATTATCGTTGCCAAGTCTTTATGAAGTAAAAGAGGGAATTTTATTTTTAAGAGGTACTGATAAATTAGTGTCGAAATTTTTTAAAATAAAAGTAGAAGATAGTAATGGTAAGGTACAATATTTTACTAGTATATCAGACTGTAGCTTAAATCTTAACATACCTAGTAAAATTCTTAAAAATTGTTTATTAGCAGGTATTCCCCATAAAAATTACACGATTAAATTTGATACCATTATTGAATAGAGTTGACAGAAAACAGGGTAAATTGCATGGAACTCCTCGTTCACCATTCATATGTGTTTATGTAGGACAATATGCAGCCAAGCATATATTAAATAAAATTAAAAGGAATATATGAAGGTTCAACGACTAGTAGGTGAGTACTTTATTTACAATAAGCCTACCACGAAAACCCTGCAATCATTTATTGATTGATGACATAGTCTGAACCCTTTTGAAAGAAAGGGAAGGTAAGGGATAAGGAGCCTATAACAATTATTTACATTTCATTCATTGGGACAGGAAAAGTAGTGTAAAAAAGTATAATAGTTCTAGATCTTTTTTTACATTTACTTCTCGTAATGACAAAAACTTAAACTTACTACCATTAGGTCCACTAAATTTCCAATTAGATCCTTGGTTTATTACAGGATTTGTCTAACTTTTTTTTTTTTTTAATATATCAAATATTAAAAAAAAAGTTCGGTTTTTTTTTCTATTAGAGTTAGAAAATCTAAATCTAAAATAACTCAACTGCCTTGAAATATAGAATATATCTTTTTATATCCATCTTCATTCTCGAGATTTGCCGCTTTTAAAAGAAATTCAAGCTTATTTTGGGGGTATAGGGAGAATAACAGAGGGGAAAAATAACTGTGTGGGTACTACGTATCTTCTATAGAAGAGTTAACTACTGTTATTATTCCTCACTTTATTAAATATCCTCTAATTACTCAAAAGCTTGCAGATTTTCTTCTCTTTAAATCCGTTGTAGATATTATTAATACAAAGGAACATTTAACAATGAAAGGGTTACAGAAAATTTTGTCTCTTAAAGCTTCTATTAATCTGGTTTAAACGATGAACTAAAGGCTGCTTTCCCTGATACTGTGCCAACATTAAGACCTTTAGTTGAAAGTATGCAAATTCTTGCTAAAGCTAAGTCTTCGGTCAATTATTATGAAATTCCTCTTACTTTTTTTTTTTTTTTTTGTTCATAATTATGAACAAAAAAAAAAGTTAGCCAGGTAGCACCCAATGGATGAAAGTTGGACAGTATGGCGGGTTTTGTTTCCGGAGATGGTTGTTTTGCGATAACTGAAAACAAATCTTCTTCTAAATTTTACTTAAGATTAGTATTTAGTATATCTCAGCATAGTAGGGATTCATCACTAATTAGTAGTTTCGTGGATTTTTTTGGTTGCGGTGCATACCGTTCAACCTCTGCAAACCGAACTACGGTATATTTTGAATGTTGAATTTTGCAGGCAATTATGAAAAAATTATGCCGTTTTTCCGTGAATTCAACATAAGAGGTGTAAAATCCAAAGATTTTGATGCTTGGTGTAAAGTAGCCAAAATAATAAAAGCCAAGGATCATTTAACCAAAGAAGGATTTGACTTGGTTTGTCCAATAAAATCTAAGATGAATAAAGGGATATAGTAAGTATTTTAAGGGTTTGACACCTTTTCTTTTACCCTTTGCAGTAAGCAGAGAGTGGAATTACGGACTCCTTACATGCCCTATTTTTTTTTTTTTTTGTTTAATTAATTAAAAATCAAAAAGCAGAATGAAAAAGGCAAAAATGTGGCAACAAGGATATGAAAGTATAATAACTCCCTTTTGGTACTTGTACTTTTTAAGAAGTAAATTTTCAATTATAGGCTTATACTAAACCGCCAAACTCCGGGGAAGCCCTAAAGACAATAATACCAGCTTATATAGTGAAAAGTCTAATAAGTGCCATTATTAATCATAATGGGTGAGAGGTAAAAATTTATTTGTATTAAGGAAACTTAAATGGGTTATCGCGGAACTAACCTTTATTAATTTCTTAATAAGGAAAAGCGCATCGAGTAGATGGCGGTTGTTGTTATAGAAGGAGATAGATCTTAAATATTTCGACTCTATCTTCTCTTCTGTAATTAAGGTGTATTCAGTCTTCCTTAGAAATAAGGAAATAACTTTACGTCCTAGCTAAATCGGAGTTATAAGGTTTGCGTTATAGTTAGTACATATATATGTAATAACTATAAAAGTTAAACACGTATAACTTGTTCGATATGCTGAAGTAAAGATAGACGCGATTATGATAGGTACAGCATTTTTAGCTGTTGGTCTATGACGTGTATTAGCATATCATTTAACAAATAATCATCATCATTTAGGATTAGAAGCTGGTATTCTGTATTGACATTTTGTTGATGTTGTATGACTGTTTCTATTTGTGTCCATATACTATTGAGGATCTTAAGATACATACTTGTATAATTTATGCCAATACTTCTACTAGTACTCCTTCGGATATAATATATAAAACCGAAGGGTCTAGCAACGATGATGGTGATAAAGGTGGTACTGATAAGAATGATGGAGCCAACGAGGAGGAGGAAAGTTTTGAATTAGAAGAAGAAATACAACATATTGAAAAATTAATGAGAAATTCAAATGATGCTATGATTTTTTAGATGAAAAACTTCCTGATTCTGAAAAAGAGAAAAATTCACACTTAAATGATCTAAGAAAGGATCCTCATGTTAAAGAATTTTTTGAAGGGAAAACTCCTAATGTAATGTAAGCGATTTACCAGATTTAAATAGAGCTCTTGTAGAATCTAGGAATGAAAAAATAAAAGAATTATCTGAAGCTAAAAATTATGCTAATGATGAATCATCTACTAATTCTCTAAGAGATCTATCTAATTCAAGTTTGCATGAATCAGATAATACTTTAAACAAAGAAGATAATTATAACTATTCGGGTTATAAAGTAGTATTACCTTTTTATTAGAAACTATAATAAAATTTTAAATAAACTATTCGGGTTATAAAGTATTACCTAGTTTATTAGAAACTATAATATAAATTTTTAAAGAATTTTTTTTGGTTAGAACTTTTTTCTCTTACTTTTTCTTTCATATATTATAATATATGAAAGAAAAAGTTAGAAGGGATAGGTACAGCATTTTTAGCTGTTGTTGTCTATGACGTGTACTACCATATCATTTAACAAATAATTATCACTTAGGCTTAGAAGCCGGAATACTTTACGGACATTTTGTGGATGTTGTATGATTATTCTTATTTGTGTCGATATATCATTGAGAATCTTAACGTTTAGTAGTTGTTTACTATAAACATGTTATGAAAACAGTTCCCTTTTGTTAATTACATGCGGCAAACCAGTACTAAATATCCCAGTAGATAAGTTTATATTTACTGGAAAATTGCAAGTTAGATTTATATTTCTACTGCAATAAGGGGAGAAGATTCATTGTTTTATTCACTTATTTTTTCAACTTATTTATCGTATCGTAATCATATACCTGTTTGGTCCATAAAGGGAATATGGTTAATTTTAACGATAATAAGTATTAAAATTAATAGCAATGTATTAAGGATGTACAATATTCTTAATTAAACTTATTACTTTTATAGCTTGCCATAATTTATACCAATAATTCATAATAATATTCTATGTTAAACATATTCAAAAATAAACAAAATAGTTTTAATGATAAACCATTAAATACTAACTATATAATAGAAAAAAATCCCAAAATACAAAATAATTCTGAAAGAGATGAATATAATAACATTATTTATATACGTCTTCTAGTAAAGAATGATTTAGTAGTGTATACTCTTACAATAAATCTTACATTAAATCTTTAATAAGTTACGATGCTGTATTAAATAAATTACTTAGAAGTTATTGTTATTGTAATATGCTATTAATGACTGCTAACTCAACCCTTTAACCCAAAAGTACCATTTCTTGTCTTAGAATTAATAAGGGTATACTGTACATTAGATTTAGCGTAACCTCTTAGCATAGTAGATGATTTATTATTAAATGAGGAACGTATGTTTTTTAAGCTACCTGCATATCTATACTTAAATACTGCTCTCATAGCAGTTAAACGTCTTGTTAATCTACCTGATGCTTCAAATCTTACACCACTTACTACTTGTTGTTTTATAGTGTTTATAATATTGTTTTTATTCATTGCTTCAATATTATCATCGAATGTTATAAGTGTATGTAAATCAGGTATTCTTACCATTTGTAAGATAGCTTTTCTTAAAACTCTTACTGCTTTATTTTTCCTATCTCTTAATTTTAGAGCTACTGCTGATGAAAAAACGTCACTGTTTAAATGTATAGATCTTAATTCAACTAAATTAATTTCTACCTTTTTGTTATACAATTTTTCAATTAAACTAATTAAACCAAAATTTCTTAAGTTAAGATTTAAGCTATTAAATTTAGATTTATTAAAATTAAGCAATTTTAATGAATTAAATAATATTTTTTGTAATCTAACTAATTTTTTTAAAAGTCTAATGTTATAAGTAGGTATATTACTTAATTTAAGGTATTTTCTTCTTAAATTTACTAGGAAGTATCTAATTAAGTTGTTATTTGTTTTAAAGAAAGCCATATTTCATTTTCTAAATATGAAAAAGTTATTCTTTAATAAGGAAGGTATTCTGTTTTTATGGTTTGGTACAAATCCTCTTTTTATTTTATTTTTATAAAAATTAACTCATCTAATAGTTTTTAATCTTGTAGGTGTAAAATATTTTTCTGAACGATCCTCTAAAAAGATTTTTTTTCCACCAACCATCAGATTTTCAGCTAAAAATAGTCTAAAATCTTCTAATCTTGTAGGTGTAAGATATTCCGAAAATATTTTAGATCCGTTGGCTATTAGACCTCCATCCAAAAATATTTTATCTCCATCAACTATTAATTTTCTATATTTTACAAGTACAAGAATTTTTAATAAATATCACTCAATAGATGATTTTTGTTTATTGTATAAATACAACGTAATAAAAAGTTTAGTGTTAGTATGTTTTAGCTCAGCTCTACTTGCATAGATTTTATTTGCTGAATAACGAATCTTGTTATCACGTCTACGTTTAAAGAGAATTTTTATTTTATCTTGTAACATATTACAATAACTTCTAAGTAATGTATTTAATACTGCATCTTTACTTATTAAAGATTTTAAGTAGGATTTATTGTAAGAGTATACACTACTTAATCATTCTTTACTAGAAGAATGGTGAAAAATAATATTATTATATTCATCTCTTTCAGAATTACTTTGTATTTTATTACTTTTTTCTATAATATAGTTAGTATTTAATGATTTATCATTAAAATTATTTTGTTTATTTTTGAATATGTTTAACATAACTAGTAGGTGTATAGAATATAGAGCTGTTATTACAGGTGTACTGACACAATAATGGGCAGGTATGTAATAACTGTTATAGTAAATTATTTTGTTATTATCGTTCTTGTATTTGTAAAACACATTAATTTATGTAAAAAAGCTCTTTTGTACGTAGTATTATTCCAAGTAATGATATAGTATAATATACAATTTATACTCCACCAGTATAGTTATTGTGCCCTAATTAACACAGCAAAGTCAAGTGTTTTTAAAAACTAAAGAGCTTCTATAATAAAGGTATATTACATGGCATTATTTCAAAACTATATAATATACAGGGGACTAATATAATAAAAGCAATTACGATTGGTAATAAAACGGTTCAACAATAAGACATAAGTTGGTCATAACGAATTCTAGGGAATGAAGCTCTAGCTCATATGAATACAAATACCATTATACAAGCTTTAAGTCCTATAACTACACCACTTATAGCTGTTCCTATTATTGAACTATAGTTATCAAAGTCAATAACATTAAAGTTAGATCCATTATCTGTTAAATACATATAACTGTCTCCTGCAATAAATTGTAACAGGTAAAAATAAGGGTATAAAAAGTAATTAAAATCAAACAAGTAACCACCTAAAAATAAAATACTATTTAAGATACAAATAAGTATTATACTAGCATATTCAGCTAAAAAGAAAAATACAAAAATAACAGCAGAATGCTCTGTCATAAAACCACTAACTAACTCTGACTCAGCCTCTGCCAAATCAAAGGGAGCTCTATTGGTTTCTGCAATAGATCCTATAAAGAATATAATAAATATAGGAAATAAAGGTACCACATATCAAATAGCTCTTTGAGCTTCTATAATTACAGTTATATCTAAACTACCTGCTAATAATACTACTAATAGGATAGCAGAACTTAAGATTAACTCGTAACTAATTAATTGAGCTGTACTTCTTAATGACCCTAAGAATGCGTACTTAGAATTAGCGGATCATCCTGCTAGTAATATACCATATGTAGCTAATGAAGACACAGCTAACATATATAATATACCTAGATTGTAATCTAGTAATACTAAACCAGGACCGTAGGGTACAACAGCATACCCTAACAATGAAAAAATCAGTGTTATAATAGGACCAAGGAAAAATAGTACTATGTTTGCTTGCGTAGGAGAAACATATTCTTTTAATAAAAGTTTAAGAGCATCAGCAAATGCTTGAAGTAAACCATATCAACCTACTGCATTAGGTCCTAATCTTCTTTGCATACTAGCCATAGTTTTTCTCTCAGCTATTGTTACAAAGGCTACTGTTAATAATACTGGCACAGTAACAGCCAATACTTCAAGGACGGACATAATTGTTGTTATATATAACATTGGAAAATATAACATTTTAAATTTAGAAGAATGATCTTAAAATTACATTTAGTTAAAAAGTATATTTTAATAAATCAAGTTAATTATCTATTTAAATCGCATAGATTATATATTTTAAAATAAAGGCGAATTAAGCAATTTTTAATGGGGCTTTAATCAAAAGTTTATTTTACTCTTCTCCCCAGCCTAATTGCAGTATAAAATTTGTACTGCTATTTTCCAGTACATTGATAATATAAATACTGGGATTTGTTATGCTATTAGGTAACATAGTTATATAGAATAACAAGTTAACGGTAATTTAACCGTTTTTTACTAACACATTAAAAATAACAACTGAATGCTATGTTATTAAATCCTAAACAGATCCACTATTAACAGCAGCTTCTACAATCTCAGAAAGTGTATCACCAGCAGCTTTAAAGATCTCTTTAGCATGTTCTACGCAAGAATTAATTTCTTGTACTGTTTCTGGTGTAGCATTTGGATCACTTAGCTCCTGTTTTGCTTTATCTTTTATTGCTTTAAAATCTGATTTGAAAGATTTAAGTTATCTATTTACATCCTCAGAAACATCATGAATATTATTACCAACACGATTCACAATCTCTTGTCCACTAGGTATTTTGAGCTTCTTTCACTTGTAGATCAACAACACGGAGTTGTAGAGAAGAAGAACTCTGTAAGAGTGATCCAGAATGGTTACATGGTTTAAATTAATAATAAAGATAAAATATATAAGTAGTGATATATATAATAATATACTATTAATATATGAATTAAATAGAAGGTAAAAAATTAACCCTATCAAGATATACAATGCATAAGATGTAATAACACCAGTATTTAATCTAGCAATATTACTACTTATATTTAATAATCCTTTCTCTAACCCATAAGGACCTAGATACTCTACGGATCCTTTATCTATTACTTTACTTTAGTAGTTTGTCCACCAAGTTTTAGTACAATACCTGTAATGTATCTGTTGTAAAATAGTTCTATTAAGAAACGTTGATTAAAGAAACTAAATATGTTGTAACCTACTCTAGATAATTTGAAGTAAATTAGTATAGTAGATAAATATTCAGATAACACTATAGCGATTACACTTAATGAAATAGTAAATATTAAAGGGTAATAACTAAATAATAGAGTTGGTACTCCAAATTCAGTATCTAACATTATTTCATGAGAAGGATGTATAAATAAAGCATTATCTGAAAAGAATGCTGAACCTAACCCTATAAACATGTCTTTTGTTATAAACCCAAAGAATATTGAGAATACAGCTAAAATCATTGCTTAGTAGTTAAGAATGTTAAATACAACACTTTTACAGAGTATAATGTAGTAAACATTGCTCCTATAGTAGCTATTATATAAACAACAGTACCAGAGAAATAATATTGACCATAAGCAGATTCAAGTATAAAATCTTTTGAATAGAATCCTGTCATAAATGGGAATGCAACTAAGCTTAAAGAAGCTATAAGCATTACAGAATAAAGTAAGTGGTAAAAATGGTCTTAACCCACCATATCTTCTAAAATCTTGATTGTCAGCTACAGCATGGATAACTGCACCAGCTCCCAAGAATAATAGTGCTTTATAGACACCTAATCATAAACATAACATTAGCACTGTTGAACTATATTCTATTAAAGGAGATGAACGCATTAATAGATAAACTCCCGCAGTAACCATTGTGGCAGCATGTATTAGTGCATTGAATAGGGCCTTCTTTAAACTTTACTATGTGCGGGAACATCCCGTTTTTATATTCTGGTCCACTGTTTACTTTGCAAACTTCGGAAAAACCCAGAATGAGGGACAATCCGCAGGAAACCAAGTTAGTAACTTGGGCTCTTCAGAGACTACACGTGAAGCAATTACATTAGATAATAAAAATTTTTTTGAATGATGGTTAATAGGATTTGCTGAAGGAGACGGAGGATTTAGTATAGACAAAAGAGGCTATTTAGTATTTAAAGTAACACAATCTAGCGTAGATGCACAAGTACTATTCTATATTAAAAAAGAATTAGGCTTTGGATCCGTAACAGTACAAAGCAAATTAAACCAAACTCATCAGTATAGAGTTAGAGATAAAGATAATCTTTTAAAAATAATAAAGATATTCAATGGTAACTTAATAACTAAAAATAAAAAACTTCAGTTTAAATCATGGTTACAAGCTTTTAATTTAAAATATAAAACTAATATTACACATATAGAATCCAATGGAAAAGTTAATTTATATAATGCATGATTATCTGGATTTACAGATGCAGAAGGATGTTTCACTAGTTCTGCCTATTTAAGTAAAACAGGTAAACATATAGTTACTGTAAGATATGTAGTTTCTCAAAAAGATGATGTGGAATTTAGTAAATTGCTTGCTAACCTAATAGATGGTTATGTAACACATGTAAAAAGCTATAACGGTTATAATACTGTAGTTAATTTTGGTAAACTTAATAAAATATTAAGTTATCTACACAATTATCCTCTTAAAACTAAAAAACATGTTTCATACTTGAGATGGTTAAAAGTATATGATCTGGTTAAAGATAAAAAACATTTAACTGAATCAGGTATAGAAATCATAAAAGATAAAATTAAATTCATAAATAATTAGTTTCATTCATGTAAGGAGCTAATGAGAATACAGTTGCATAATCTAAATTACCAAACGCTCATAATATCGCAAACATACCATAAAGTTAAGAAACAATCACCTACTCTATTTGTTAAAAATGCTGAAAGAGAGCTTTGATTTGCTGCTATTCTAGTAAATCAGAAACACACTAGAAGATATGAACAAACCCCAACACCTTCTCAACCTACAAACATTAATAAATAGTTATTAGCTGTAACTAATATAACCATCATAAATGTGAACAAGCTTAAGTAGAAACTGTTAGTGAATCAATCAAAATGAAATCCTCAGGATACATTTAATGATTCAGAATCAATTCATCTGAATACCTCTATGGATACAGGTATATTATTTAACCCAACTTCAAACACATAAGCTAAAACAGCTAATATTGTTGTAGTTACAACAGCTGTACATGTAATTATTTGTGCTCCTGATACTCCGATTTTTCTACCAAAAAAACCAGAAGCTATTGATCCTCCTAATAGTGGTAAGATAATTATAGCTAGATACATCAATTAAATTCAATACTAATACTTCCTCTTCGTTTTCTCCCTTTTTCCATAGGAATTGTATTCCCTTAGGAAGGATAGGATATTACCATAATTTTTCTATTATGCCTGACTATATCTTAAGCAAATAATTATATAATGACATAATTATAAACCAACCTCCGTTTAGTCGATGAACTGTACACCAATATAACTATACTGATGTTTAGCTGCAGATTGTCTATTTCATTTCTTCATACAAACCGTTTTTACCATACAACGAGTCGAGTCATTACCTGTTCCATTAATCATATTACTATATTAATTTGGTAGATTTGTCTTTAAGATTTTCCCGCACTTTTAAGGTTTCGCCTTAATAAGACTAGATAGAGGTTTGCTCTACCTTTTTTGACCTATTTTCTCTCAAACCCCTAATCATCACCATGATTATTTTTAGAATTCATCCCCATTTTGTCTTTTAATAGTAAGATTTCTTTTTTTTTTCTTTTAAACCATTTTCTTCAAAATGCTCTTTGTTTTTAACCATTAAAGCAGCCCTTTTAAAAGAACAATAATTTGAGTACTTTGATCCTGCAATAGTATGTATGTTCTTCAAAAAGAGGTATTACATGATTAACTATATCATCAATTCTTGTAACTACAAACTCAGCTATTGAACGCTTTTCATATCTAACTACATACCCACATTTAAAGAAGTCTACAAAACTCTCTAATAAGACTACGTCTCTTAAATCTTGAGCAATAGAAAAGCGTAATGAAGCGTATATACTGTCTGTTGTTTTAGATTTATTAATAGCAATATAAAAATTAGACTCTCCTGTTGAAAATCCAGCTATTCACTGTTTAGAGTGCACAAGTATGTTATAGTTAATTACTCTTTCTTCTCTTATAACAGGAATAGTATTAGGGAAAGCCTGTTTTAATTGGTCAGATAAACCTCAATTCATAGATGCCCTTGTATTAATTATTTTTTGTATTCCCCCTAAATTATTACTATGCTTTTTTCTAACATTAAGTTAATAACATTTTTAAAAAGCATATAATCGGAATATTTTTTAGTTAATAAGGGATAGTTATAAAGTGTGGTAATATAATCACATTAGTTATATGCTTAAGACTATGAACCCTAAATTCCACTGTAGAATTATTATTGGGGTTGGATACAAGCCCTATACCTCCGAAATATTCCTGTATCTTCAATACTAAAGATCTATCTTTTTCATGCATTTTTAGTTGAACTCTAGCCTGCACATTTCATCCAGTTTTATATCTAGAATTCTTTAACATTGCAATTAGAAAAGAACTTTCAGCATCAAAAATCCCAGTTATGAATAAGGGATCTAAAGAATTTTTAGAGTTAAAAGACTTAGATGTAGAATAATTTCTTTTTCTTATTCCTAGTCCCCTCATGAGCCTTACCCTACTGTGGGACAAGCCCGCGGGGGCTAGTGGAATAATATTAAAAGCTTTAAAGGGTGGTTTAGGTTGACTAAAAACTAAAGGATAGATGGATTGATTTAAAAGAGATAAAATTCCCCCCCATGAGCCACATATAAATTTTATGAATATATCACTATTTTTATTTTTAATCGGAATCTTAGGATTTGTATTAAACAAAAAAAATATAATTTTAATGCTTATTTCTATAGAAATAATGCTTTTAGCTGTTACGTTTTTAATAGTAGTAAGTTCCATTAGCTTTGATGATATATTAGGACAAACATATGCAATATATATAATATCCATAGCTGGGGCAGAATCTGCCATAGGTTTAGCGATATTAGTGGCTTTTTATAGATTGAGAGGTAGTATTGCAATAGAATATAAATAAGACCTTTACTTGCATTAGAGTATTGATAATATCTTATTTTGCTATTAAACAAATAAGAATTATTCATAGATATTAGATATACATATTTATACATTAATTATATTAAATTTTTATTACTAATTAGCTATAATACTCTACTAATACGGTATGTAAACAACCTGTTGCGTGTATAACGGATGCTCTTTATTGAGCTCTTTTCTCTTTTTTTGTGTGTGGACAAACAGAATATATCTACTGGGGATATGTTATACTATCTGGTAAGGTAATTACTTTTGATATCATGTTAATTGTACAAAACAATTATTTTTAATAAAATAACTCTAGAGTTATTAGATGGGTTTTACCCTACTATAGTTTCTTGTAATCAGGATTTCTCTAGATATACAGTATCCTAGATATAAACCAAAATCAGATCCATAATTATGGATCTCTAAATTATTATAAGAAAACACTAAAAGACTCATATAAGCTAAATATATGAACAATACCACTATAATTTGAGGTATATCTCATTCTAATTTAGCTAAAATGATAACCAAAATACCTAATAAGATTACCAAACTACCATAGTAAGGGGTTGTTTTAATTTTAAGCTTAATTAAAAAACTTTTAGTATTTATATTTTTTAAAGTTGTAAATATAGTAGTAGCTTTTGTTAATTAAATTTTTAATGTTTGAAATGTTTAAATGTCTACAGCTTAGTGCCCGTCTCACACCAAGCATGGGTCAAGATAGTTACCTATCAAGCTCATCTTTAAGAATACTCGCGTTTCCACAATTCCGGAAGTAATCAAATTATATTCAAGCTGTTAACATCTCCTTCTACAGTACCATACCCTATTATCAATTCCTGCATAGGGGGGTAACCTAACTACGGTAATTCAGCCTTCGAAGCTAGATCCTTGGGTCATATGTCTTTTGCAAAAGGTCGACAATATTTTTTTTGGGCTTTACTAAACATTTGTTTATCTTCTCCCTTTATTGCAGTAGAAATATAAATCTACCTTGCAATTTTCCAGTAAATATAAACTTATTTACTGGGATATGTTATACTATTATGTGAAGCAATTACTTTTCATAACATAACATGTTAATTGTACAAAACAATTATTTTACTAACAATCTAGAGTTAGAAAGGTTTTATCTTAATATTGCTCTTGTAATCCAGATAAGAGTAGGACAAAATGATCTGTTTATAGAAGAGTACTAATTATTGTTTCCATTATTTTCATTGTTTCCATTATTTCCATTGTTTCCATTATTTTTCATTGTCTGGTAAAACAGAATCATAAGTTGTCTCTGCAAGACAACTGTCATGCATCTCACAGTCACAAGTTACGCAAGCTGCATCCGGACTTCCATTCCCACAAAGACAACAATTATTATTTTGACTTTTCTGATTCTTCTATATCAACCGTATTCTCATGAGGACAGGTACAACTCTGATGATGGTGGTTACCATCAGAATCATCATTCGCAGTATCTAATGAAACATTTAAACCAGGATTATTGTTTAAGATAAATTCTGAATCTGCCCCAGCATGAGCATAGTGTTCTGAAAATAAGCTTTAAGCTCAAAAGACAGAATATGACCAAATACAAGAAATAAGTTAATAATTATATACAGTGTGTATAAAGCTAAAATGATAGTTTGTATAGTTAAACAGTATCTCATTATAGTTAAAAAATACGTATAACCCTTATTTTTATATTTTTTTTTTTGAAAGTGAAAGACTTCTATAGCTAAGGGTACAAGTACTGCTCATATGTATAAAGCAAATACATAGTATAGTAACTAGTATTATCCTGTTGGAAGTAACTTGATCAACCATTTGGTGCATCACAAGTAACTATGTTAGAGTCAAAAAGATGTTATTATCATCTTTACTTTTAACTCCCTTATTAGGTATACTTGCAATATTAATTAATAGGGATAATGGAGTTTCATTAAGAAATATAAAATTCATAGCGTTAACTACATCTATCTTAAATTTCTTTATCTCATTAATTATCTTTATTTTATTTGATTTTAGTACAAATCAGTTTCAATTTGTACAAGAATATCATGAAATAAGTTATTTTGACTTTTATCTAGGTGTAGACGGTCTATCTATATATTTCATTCTATTAACTACTATTATTATTCCTATCTCACTAGTATCGAATTGAAAATCAATAACAAAAGATGTAGAATCTTATGTTATTATAATACTGTTATTAGAAACTTTATTATTAGCGGTTTTCTTAGTATTAGATATTTTACTTTTTTACATCTTCTTCGAGTCAATTTTACCTCCTTTATTTATATTGATAGGTATATTTGGGTCAGATAACAGAGTAAAAGCTAGTTTTTATTTATTCTTATACACACTGTTGGGATCATTATTTTTACTATTGTCTATATTAGCAATGTCATCTATCATGAGTACTACCGATTTTGATACTCTTTTTAAAGGAAATTTCATTTATTTAACACAACTTTTCTTATTTTATGGTATTTTTATAGCTTTTGCTGTAAAAACTCCTACAATTTTCCTGAATACATGACTTTTAAAGGCTCACGTTGAATCACCTTTAGGTGGAAGTATTATTTTAGCAGCAATTGTTCTTAAATTAAGTTTATATGGTATACTGAGACTAATTTTACCTGTTTTACCTAAAGCTTATATGGAATATACTTATATAATTTTCCTAATTGGTGTTATTACTATAGTATACGCTAGTCTTAGTACATTAAGAACAATAGATATTAAAGAACTTATTGCGTACAGTTCTGTTTCTCATGCTGCAGTTTATCTTCTAGGTGTGTTCAGTAACAGTATACAAGGTATTGAAGGTGCTATTAATTTAGGGTTGGCTCATGGACTAGTTTCACCAGGTCTATTTATATGTGCAGGAGGTGTATTATATGACAGATCTTCTACAAGAGTTATTTCTTTCTACAGAGGAGTTACTCAAGTAATGCCATTATTTGCTATATTATTCTTCATACTATGTCTTGCTAACTGTGGAGCTCCTTTATCTTTAAATTTCATAGGAGAATTTTTATCATTATATGGGGTATTTGAAAGATCATCTTTATTTGGTGTTTTTGCAAGTACTTCTATAATTTTCTCTGCAGCATACACTATATATATGTATCAAAGAATAGCTTTTGGTGGAGCCTATTCAAGAATGTTTACCTTTAGTATACCGGATTTAACTAAAAGAGAGTTTACAATCTTATTAATATTAGTTATACCTACTGTATTATTTGGTATATATCCTGCACCAATATTAGACGCTATTCATTATTCAGTTTCAACTCTAATTTACGCATTTGATTCAAACGTAATTAGTTGTGACTCATCTAGTGCTTGAGAAGCATACTTCAAAGATAATAGTTACTATTATTATCATAGTTGTTTTGCATTATCTGTTTGAATATTACTTACGGCTATTACTTTTAAATTTCTTAGTTACAGTAAAAAAAGATTAATCAGATTGGGAAAGTATTTATATACATAATAGAAGACTTAATGGCAAGTATTTGATTAAACCCTTTTTTAGTCAAATGTTCTTTATTTTTAAGTAATGAAGCGAGCTTGAAAAGTTCTAAATCAGACCATTTTTGACTAATAAGTGGATATTTTTCAAAATGAGATAAAATTAAATCTAAATCTTTTAAAGATTTTACTCTATATTCTATAGTGGTGTCACCATGTTTCGTAATAGTTCCTACACCAAAATAATCTTTAACCTGAGATAATAAATTAAAATCCTTTTTATGTAAAGTAATTTTGAATATTGCTTGAGTTTGATAACCCATTTTGTAATTACTACTAACGAATAATCCTATTGCAAAACATCCTTCTGCGAACTTTTTTTTTAATATATCATGATATATTAAAAAAAAAGTAATACTTACCCCGTTACAAATAAAGGGTTTAATTTCATATTAGAGTTTTTTTCTCCAAATATATTGTTTACTTGTTTACTTAGAGTGAGTGAGATATCTCCTATAGATTTAGTTGTATGTATAAAAGCTCTTAGTGATAAAAGCCCGCTTACAACTTTGCAGTTATTAGGATGGAAAGGGATTTTTCTGCCTAAAACTGGTTTCCTAAAACTGGTTTCCCAGCGACTAGAGTACACCTTACAAAATCTAAATTTCTAGATTTTGAAGAACCATCTACTCGTTGCTCTTTTACAGATAAAGTAACCCCCTTATCTGATTTAGATCCGCGATAACCCATTTCATTACTGAAATCTTTAGTGATCTTACCATATCCCCAGTCATTAATGGGGTCAGTAAAAAAGTTTCCTTTATTACCTTGGTTACTAAAGCTTTAGGGCTTTTCCGGAGTTTGGCTTTTTCACACTGATAAATTTCTCTTATTAATGTGTATAAGAATAAATAAAACTAGCCTAGCCTTTACTCTGTTATCTGATCCAAATATACCTATCAATATAAATAAAGGAGGTAATATTGACTCGAAGAAGATGTAAAAGAGTAAAATATCTAATACTATACTAAGAAAACCGCTAATAATAAAGTTTCTAACAACAGTATTATAGTAACATAAGATTCTACATCTTTTGTTATTGATTTTCAATTCGATACTAGTGATATAGGAATAATTATTGTAGTTAATAGAATGAAATATATAGATAAACCATCTACACCTAGATAAATATCATAATAACTTGTTTCATGATACTCTTGCACAAATTGGAACTGATTTGTACTAAAGTCAAATAACTATAAATATAGGAACAGAAAAAAAATAGCTACAAGGAATAAAATAAATAATAAATAATCAGCATACTCACTATTAAAAAAAAATTGAACAATCGGCTTAGTAAGCCCTATAGATCTTTTTAGCTTTTTGAAGAAAGTAAAAACATATCAAAAAAGTAAGAATAAGTATAATAATGCTTGATCCTCAACCATATTTGTAATAAAATCTTGTAGATAGTATATACAATCCGGTAAGACTATAAGATTGGTAAAACTCAAAACTAAACTAATAAATCAAAAAAAAGTTATAATAGATAAATAAGGAGAGATAAATCGTAAGATTGTTCCTAAGATTCCAAAAGGCTGAACTACACAAAGGGATTGTGAGGATGTTTTTAAGCCTTCTAGTTCTTTGTTAATGTTTATTCATTCTTTTTTAACGCTCCTGTATTCTTTAGTTTTGTTTTTTATATCATCTTTTAGTTCTTCAACAATTTGTTGTAATCCTTCTTTAGTAGTATTCCCACTTTCTTCATCAAAGAAATGTTCATATTTCTTTTTTATATCTGCCAAAGCATTATTTTTTGAATCACTCATAAGATTAGCCATAGTTAAGGTCTTTTCTACCTCTTTTAAATCATCTTTAGTATAAGCTAGATCTTCTTTGATTTCATTTAAATTATCCTGTAGTTGTTTTCTATTTTGACGAAGCATACCTATTTTACCCTCTAAGTCTACAGTAGAACTAGTTAATATCATAGGAAGTTGCTCTAAAACAGAAGGTTTATCCCAATGAATGTATGAAAAAACAAATGAAAAACCATATTTTATTACTACAACCATAAGAAAATGAATACATAAGCTACATACAATTTCAGTAAAATCTTTTATAACATTTGTATAAAATACGTAAATTGTATTATGTATAGTTAAATCCAGAATATAGTAAGTTAAAAACGCAAATGCAAAAATCAAAACAATGAGAATACGTACGTTTATGTAGAGGTAATTCGTATACATTCTTAATAGATAAGGCTTTACTAAGAATGTACTTTGTAATAGTAATTTTTGAATAAATACGTGTGACTTAGGGGGAGTTGTATTAGTATAGGATACAGTTTGTTTACTATCTATAGTTAATGCATTTTTTCCTAACTCAAATATAAATCCTAAAGTTAATAGCACAAAAAATACCATCATTATAATTAAACCATATATATCATTACTATATCCACTTACGCTATATGGATATATTAATACTATTTCTAGATCAAATAAAAGAAATAATATAGCAAATATAAAGAAAGAAACACTGAATTGTGTTCTATTTTGCCCTAAAAATGAATGAAATCCACATTCAAACACACTATCTTTTTCTTGATACGGGTTATGAGGGGCTAATAGTAAATTAACGGCTAATAAAATAATACCTAAAATAGGTACAAATATAATAAAAAAAGTAGTACTTGTCATTTATACATTAAAAAGTATTAATGCTAATATATTAGCTAAACTTAATAATTCTTCTGGTATAAAAATAAATAGTGTTATAACTAATGTAATAACTGAAATAGATAAACTTAACGAGCTTGATATAACAATGTTGTTTATTTTAATATTAACTTTTTTAACTATAGAATTTTTTTCAGTTATTAAACCATCTGCATTAAAATCCTTTAGTTCCTCGTTTATAAGGTAATCTGGTCTATCAAAAAAGATTTGTTTTATTATAGCTAAATAATATACTGCACTTATAACACTTGTTAATATAGCAACTAAGGCCATAAAGATATACCCGTTATCAATAGCTGCACTTAAAACCATCTGTTTACCAAAGAACCCTATTAAAGGTGGTATTCCTGCAAAAGAGAATAAAGTTATACCTAAACTTAAGGCTATTATAGGATTTATATAATAATACCCTTTCAACTGATCAATAAGCTGAATAGGAGAATTATTAACATCACTTAAATTTTCATTGTTTTCATTAATATCTTCTTGTTTTCCAATAGACCCTTTCAACGGATCAATAAGCTGAATAGGAGAATTTTTAATACCACTTAAATTTTCACTGTTTTCATTAGTATCTTCTTGTTTTCCAATAGACCCTTTCAACGGATCAATAAGCTGAATAGGAGAATTTTTAATACCACTTAAATTTTCACTCTTTTCATTAATATCTTCTTGTTTTCCAATAGACCCTTTCAACGGATCAATAAGCTGAATAGGAGAATTTTTAATATCACTTAAATTTTCATTGTTTTCATTAGTATCTTCTTGTTTTCCAATAGTCTTTGTAGATTCAGTATTATCTACATAACAATATAGAGAGTAACCTATTGTTAATATTAGCATAAAAGCATTTAAATTCGAGATTGAATATTGAATTAAATAAAACATAAAGGCCTGTGTTGACTCCACAGTGTGTATACTTAAACCTAATAGTATAAATCCTACGTGTGATATTGTACTAAACGCAAAAAGTCTTTTTATCCTAGATTGTGTTAACCCCACCACGGTTCCTACAACTAAGGATAAAAGAGAACTAAATAATAAGCTTGTAGTTCAAGAAAAATCTAGGTCCAGTATTGGTTTACTAGTATAATGAACTAATTCTAATAAGAAAATAAAGATAGAAATTTTGGCAATGATAGCTACAAAAGTGGTAACAACTGTAGGAATTGCATCGTATACATCCTTAAAAATAAAATTTATTAAAAATCCTACAGCTATAAATAATAAACTTATGTGTATATAGTAAGAATTATATCAATAAAGTAATCCGGTAAGGTTGTCTTTACTTACATTAGATATGCTAGTTATGATATATAAGCTGTCTAAATTTGTGGTACCAGAATTTGCATAAAGTAACGCTGTCCCTAATAGTATAAAACAGGATGATAGTCCCCCTAGTAAAAAATACATAAGACCACCCGATGTAGCGGGTTCTGAATCTCTATAGATAGTTGATAATAAATACAGTCCATAACTTTGTAATTCTATGGATAGGAATATGGATACTAAATCACTAGTAGAAATTAAAAAAACACTACCTGTAACAATAAATAAGATAATTAATGAGTATTCTATAATTTTAAACTGCTCTCCCATTTTATTTAAAAGTAATGTACCGTAATAAATTATTTTTGTAAAAAGGTAACTAGCCGGGGAACTATACTCTTTTAATCAAACCTTTCTAGGGTAAAATGAAGTTAATAATAAGACAACGCTAGTTATTAAAAAGATAAAAAGGTGGAAAAAATTCGTAGTAGCTGTCGTATGGAATAATCCACCGAAGATTCCTATACCTTTTGCCAAAAATAAAAGATTTAAATTATCATAAGCTATAAAAGCTGAAATAAGTAAGATAGTAATAGTTGCTCTTGAATAAAGGATAGATTTGTCTCGTCTTGAAGTAATAGCATTAGATAAAAGTAATAATATTAATGAATTTAGTAACATAGGGGGGGGTTTACCCTTGCATTTATTTTTTTTCGACGTAATTTCGAGTATTCGAAATTACTAGAAAAAAAAATTCCTCGGCGTCTTCGTTTCAAAGAAATGAAGACTGAGGCTGTAATTTTTTTTTTTATTTTACTCTTCTCCCCCTAATTGCTGTGTAAATATAAATATACAGTGCAATTTTCCAGTAAATATCCATTTATTTACTGGGATTTGTTATACTATTTGGTAAAGGTTTACTTTTTCATAACAAGTTAACGGTAGTCTAACCGTTTTTTCTATTTAACTGTTAAGTTTTTCCAGCAAAAAAATAAAACTTTTGCAGGTTTCAGTCGTCTTGTAAGACTTACTTTTTTTTAATATATCATGATATATTATTAAAAAAGTTAGCCGGAATGAGAATATTAAAAAGTCATTCAATTTTAAGATTAGCGAATTCTTACTTAGTAGATTCACCACAACCTTTAAATTTAAGTTACATGTGAAATTTTGGTTCTTTATTAGCCTTTTGTGTAATTATACAAATTGTTACTGGTGTAACTTTAGCAATGCATTACAACCCTAGTGTAGCAGAAGCATTTAATAGTGTAGAGCATATTATGCGTGATGTAAACAACGGGTGATTAATACGTTATTTACATAGTAACACTGCTTCAGCATTTTTCTTCATAGTTTACTTACACATAGGTAGAGGTATGCACTATGGATCTTACAGAGCACCTAGAACTCTAGTATGTACTATTGGTACTGTTATCTTTATCTTAATGATGGCTACAGCTTTCTTGGGATACGTCTTGCCATACGGGCAAATGTCATTATGAGGTGCAACAGTTATTACTAACCTTATGAGTGCTATACCTTGAGTAGGTCAAGATGTTGTTGAGTTCATTTGAGGAGGTTTCAGTGTTAACAATGCAACATTAAATAGATTCTTCTCATTACATTTCGTTTTACCTTTCGTATTAGCTGCTTTAGCACTAATGCACTTAATCGTTTTACACGATACAGCTGGATCAGGAAATCCTTTAGGTGTATCAGGAAACTACGAAAGAATATCTTTTGCTCCTTATTTCATATTTAAAGATCTTATTACGATATTTGCATTTATATTTGTATTATCTTTATTTGTGTTCTTTATGCCTAATGTATTAGGAGATAGTGAAAACTATGTTGTGGCAAACCCTATGCAAACTCCTGCAGCTATCGTGCCAGAATGATACCTTCTGCCTTTCTATGCTATATTAAGATCTATACCTAACAAATTATTAGGAGTTATAGCAATGTTCGCAGCTATTCTTATATTATTACTATTACCTATTACAGATGTAAGTAGATCAAGAGGTATGCAATTTAGACCTTTAAGTAAAGCAGCTTTCTTTGTATTTGTTGCTAATTTCTTAATCTTAATGCAATTAGGGGCTAAACACGTTGAGTCTCCATTTATTGAATTTGGTCAAATAAGTACCGTTTTATACTTCTTCTACTTTACTTTTGTAATGTATGGTGTTACTGTTGTTGAAAATACTTTTGTGGATTTAAGACACAAAAAATAGTTCAATCCAACTAAAGGATGTAGACCAGAAATGAAAAAGAAATTGATAACTTTTTGTATATCAGACTTAGAACTAACACCAAATTGGTTATAAAGTCCTTTTTCTGTTTCTACTTTTCTATTTGTATCAAACACTAATTTAAAAGCTTCAAATAAATTAATATGTATTCTTTGTTTCAACTGAAAACAACCGTCATTATTTGCTTTCACAAAAAATGAACCTTCGGACATTGCAAATGCAAATCCCACGATTCAATTTCTAAAGAAAAGTAGTTTTGTATAATCCAGGGGTGTTTTTGGTAATTCAAAAGAAGCAGGAATATCTTTAGGAATTTGTCAAAAGTTCTTATATCATTCTTTAAAATATACATAGCTAAATTAAACTGATCTGATCTAGTTTCAGTTAAAAAGAATATATTGTTATATAAAAAAATGGAAACACAATCTCTTGTAAATCTGTTCTATTAATAACTAACTTACAAGTAGGACTTCTATTATCACGATAAATATTTAATTTTCCTACTTTTAGTACTGAATTTATGTATTGCAGAGTAGAAAGATCTTCTAAGTGTAATGATATAACAAGTTTCATAGTTATAAATCCTTTAGTTGTTTTGGTTATTTGTATATACCCATCTCCATCAACTAGTCCGGCAAAAAAAGCCAAGAATGATGAAGGAATATTAAGGTATTCTTGGTTTTTTAGTCTAGAATTGTTTTTTCCCTTCTTTTAAAGCATTTTTGTGTACAGTACCTATAACAGGTAAAGTACTTAAAATAATTGCTTCTGAATAAATTTTTGTGATTTCTTTTGACTCAACAATATCTTGTCCTACTCAAGGGATAGCACTCATAAGGTTAGTAATACTTTAAAAAATTAAAAGAATTGTTTAAGAAATAAGCTTTTTAATGTAAGTAGCTTTTATAATCGAAATGTATTTTTTTTCCGAAATTATCATTTCTTACCCTCAGAATCAATATGTATTAAAGGTTCTGCTTTAATTAAAAGATCTAATTTTTTTAACGATTTCATCCAATATGAGAGGGTTTAAGTTTGTAGATAATCTATTATTATTCATACAATCTCCCAGTTTTATTATTAACTCTTTTCAGTTTTTCTAGTAATTAAATGGTTCTGCTTTAATTAAAAGATCTCTAATCTGATTAAAAAACTATTTAATCCAATATGAAATTTAATAATCTTTTTTTGAGAGGGTTCTAAATTCTATTAATTCATACAATCTAAGTTTTATTATTAATTTACATTTTCAGTAAAATGTTTCCCTTAATAGTAAAAAAATTTTTTAAAATCTGAATAATATAGTTCTAAATTCAAAAAAAGGCCTCAAAATTTTAATATAGGCCTAAAATCACTATACCTTTACTTTTTTATCGGAAATATTAATTAGTTTTTAGTAGTACTACCTAACATATAAAGTGTGTTCGTCTAATAAACTTAAAATAAATTCACGTATTTTTTCTAAAACTTGTCTATTTACCGAAGTAGTGACAAGTGAAACACGAACAGTCATATCTTGTTTATTTAAGTAAAATGACCCATCTCCTTCTAAAAAACCTACCAAATAATTACCTGTAATTCTTATATTATGATTTGCAGGTAAAACAAAATTTCATATTTTGTTTCAATTTTAATTCATTAGATTTACGATTTTTTAAGAAAAATGCTTATCCAAGTATTTAGTAGTATTTAAACAAAGGAAATTACTAAGTTTAGTAGTAATTTAACATTGTAATCTAATAAACTTAAAAATATTTATTTTTAAAAAATAAAAATTATTTAGTATTTTTTTAATAATTAAGATTGAATTTAGGTAAATTTAAGTAAAATAAAAAACCGCATTCTAAAATCTTTTACAAAATTTCCTAAAATTTTTTTTTGTTTGTGTATTCAAATATTGAGTAATTTTTTCAAACAAAGGTATTATATTTTCATTAAAATTAAACTTAAAAATTAAATAAAAATTTTTAAATAAGAACTTCTTCTTTTTTTTTTTTTTTAAGTTATTTAGTAGTATTTAATCAAAAATGAAACTACTAAAAAATTTGTTTCAATCAAAATATTGAAAATACTAAAATTTAAGTATTTAAAAATTCAAAACATCTTTTACTTCGTTCTAAAATTTTTATTTTTTTTGTAAAAATACTTTATACAAATTCAAAACTACTTTTCTATTTTTCATGCAACCTATCTTATACGTTCTATAAAATTTATCTAGGTCCCTTCATAGGAAAATGAGTTAAATTTTCAAAATTTATAACTTTTTCATTTTTTAAGGTCTCTTATTAAAAAAGTAATTTTAAACCTTTCATTTAAAAAAAATCATCTTTACTTTAAAAATCATCCAAGTTTTTATTCTTCCTTCATAGGGAAAATGAGTTGAAAAATATTAAAAGGTGCGACTCTCCTATAAAGGTGGAGGCGCCGACTCTCCTATCGCCTAAAACTTTCGTTTCGTAATACTAACCTTTGATTTGCAACCCAGCATCTATTAAAAAATGGGAAGATACTGATAAATTTATCTAAAGGTGGAGGCGCGACTCTCCTATCGCTAACTTTCGTTAACGGATCGGACTATATCTTCATCTTTTTAACAATATAATTACTTTTATAAAACTTATTAAAATGCTTTTACTTTTATTAAAAAAATGTACCACGTATAGTCTCTGAAGAACCAAAAGTTGAATTCGTTATATACAGCTGCGCTGATTGTCTTTTAAGAGTTTCCAGCAATTAGTGGTATTTTATTACAGCTATTACTTCGCCTATTTAACTGTAGCCAAATAGGTTCCTACTTATTCTGTTTGTTTTAAGAATCAGCAAGTAACCAAAAGTTGAATCGTTATATTACAGTACATATTTAATATACTTTTAGAGTTTCCAGCAATTAGTGGTATTTTATTACAGCTATTACTTCGCCTATTTAACTGTAGCCAAATCTTCAATTTACTTATTCTAGTTTATTTAAACTCTTGTTAAATAAGTAAATCATGTACACATACTTATCTTTATAAAATTGTAATAAAATACAGTATAATGCCTTGTGTTTCAATATAAAACCTATATATACTGAAAAAAGATTGTAGCGATATTTTATTCTACCGACGGTCTTTATACTAAACAAATATATTTGACCGTTTTCACAAGCATTGCTGCAAAATCATATTGGGTCCTTTTATATTAAAAGGGGGACCTAATAAGTTTTAAATAAATATTGCCTTAAAAGATTCTGCAACTATATATAACTAATAAAAAAAATATAACTAATAAAAAATATAAACAAATAGGCTTTGCTTCTGTTTGTTTATAATAAAAAAAAAAAAAACTAATACAAACTTAAACACCTTCAAATAATACAACATGGTCCCTTATTTTACCAATCATCCTATCCACTATCTCCAAAAAAACATGCATTATATCTAAGTCCGTCTTCAAAAGCTATATTTTCTATTTTTTTTTCCCTTACAAAGAAGATGAAACGTATCATAGAAAGGACAAATCGTAAGAAGGGTACTTATCTGGTTACGGTACAAAGTCCGGATATCTCCGATCTAATGAGTCAGATATAACACTCCACCTAATGAGTCAGATAAAACACTGCCCCTAATGAGTCAGATATAACACACACCTATCGAATCATTCAAGCTTATATCTGGTGATATGTCCACCTTCCGTATTAGCCGGCCACCAAGAAGGTGTGTGGTGGTGGGAGGGGTCACATAACTTTCCACCATTTGGAGGTTGCGACATTATCTTTAGCCAAGACGTTAAAACGTCCGTTCTCCTAGATCGCCGATTGCTGTGCGTGATAGATAAAGTCTCACCAATCAAAACATACAAGCTTATCTTCCGAATGGATGACGTGTCTGTGTATTCCCGGATCACTGGTGGATGTGAGTCACATAATAATGCACCAATAGGAGGTTTAAGTTTTATCTTATATTGTTCAGATGACTTCTACTCATTTCAATGATTGGAAGATTCGTCTACTTGGCTGCATAGTTGCCTGCTTGGTACAACGGTTGCCTTCTTGGCACAGTGGGCTATGTGCTTGGCACAGTGACTATGTGCTTGGCACAGTGGCTATGTGCTTGGCCTTTTACAGTATAACTACCACCCTTTTCACTCAACTAATTCGTGTTTCACCTCACATACTTACAAAAAAAAAATTCGTGTAAAATCAACCAAATACACCTCAATGTCTTCTACTCTTTCCTCAACCCCTTCTTCTGTCGAAGTTCAACAACTCAACCTATTCACCAAAACCTCCCCAGGTTTTCTTCTGAACGTCTTATTTTTCGACCACTCTTTGAGTCGGATTTTGAAGCCTATCACCTCCTCCCTCCTGAAGCAACCTGAACCTATGCGTGGTTACGGCCTTGACGCAATGCCCGAAACGAACACAGCTCGACATTGGTTCAATCAATTACAAGACCAAAAAAGTCGAGTCGGAATCTTTCTCAAAAACTCAGATGAAAGGGAGGGAGAACTTATCGGTGAGGGATTGGTCCTTAAAATGGACAAGCAATGGCCTAGAGTCCATTATGTGTTCAAAAAAAGGAGTACTGGGGTCATGGATACGCCACAGAGTTCCTGAAGGCATTTTTGTCCGTTTGGTGGGATCTGCCCCGTGAAAATACAAGCATCCTTGTTGAGGAAATCTCCCTCGATAGCCAGGAGAAACATAAGGCAACTGAGCGATTGTGTGCTGAAGTTAAGATGGATAATAAAGCAAATCAAAAGGTGGGAAAAGGCAGGGTATGAGTTTTGTGGAGAAGTAAAAAACCAGGTTAAGGAGATCTGTGCCTTTTGGCGTATCATCTGTCCGAAAAAGGAAGAGAAACGGTTTCTTGATGTTAAGAATTTGTCCTGAACAGTTTTTTTTTAGGAGTAATGGTTGTTTTAATGGAAGTTTACATATTGATTGTCTGGTTAGAGTATTCAACATACTCTACTTTGTTTATGTTATTTAACCAAGAATGAAATTTAAATTTACCATTTTTTATTTTTATAGTCCTGTTTTTGACTTGTTGTAAATATAAATCTAAGAAAAAAGAACATAGATATGTTTTAGTTCTATCTGTATTTACTAGTTCCGTTGCTATATGTGATGCACCTAGAGCTTGAGGACTGTATTTCCAAGATAGTGCTAGCCCACAAATGGAAGCTCTTATAGAGTTACATGATAACATAATGTATTACTTAGTGGCTATATTATTTAGTGTTGCTTGAATACAAGGAGCTATCATTAAAAATTTTAGTAGTACTAAATCTCCTATAAGTAACAAATATCTTAATCATGGTACACTTATTGAATTAATCTGAACTATTACTCCTGCATTAATCTTAGTATTAATAGCTTTCCCTTCTTTCAAATTACTATATTTAATGGATGAAGTTACAGATCCATCTTTATCGGTATTAGCAGAAGGTCATCAATGATATTGAAGTTACGAGTATCCAGACTTTTTAAATAGTGATGGAGATTTCGTAGAATTTGATTCGTACTTAGTACCTGAGTCAGATTTAGAAAAAGGAGCGTTAAGAATGTTAGAAGTGGATAATAGAGTTATTTTACCTGAGATAACACACACTAGATTCATTCTTACTGCTGCGGATGTTATTCATTCATTCGCCATTCCTGCATTAGGTGTAAAATGTGATGCATACCCTGGTAGATTAAACCAATTTTCTGTTCTTATAAATAGATTAGGAACATTCTATGGTCAATGTTCAGAAATTTGTGGTATATTACACAGTTCTATGCCTATTGTTGTAGAATCTGTATCACTAGCTAAATTCTTAGCTTGATTAGATGAGCAATAGCTAAATCAGATTCTGGAACTAAGTAAGAATCAAACTCAACAAAATCTCCGTCACTATTTAAGAAATCTGGATACTCGTAACTTCAGTATTTGGTGACCCTCTGCTAATACAGATAATGAGGGATCAGTAACTTCATCCATTAAGTATAATAGTTTGAAAGAAGGGAAAGCGATTAATACTAAGATTATTCATGTAATTCTACTAGCGCTTCCATTTGTGGACTAGCACTATCTTGGAAGTAAAGTCCTCAAGCTCTAGGTGTGCATCACATATAAATTCGTTTGATATAGTAAATAAAAAGCTTATTCCTATAAAAAGAGAACTTAGTATACCACTACTTTGTAATGGTAAGCTAGTGAATGCGTGAGGTTTAGGTGGGCTATGTAATGCTCATTCTAATCCTGGAGCACATTTATCTTTAAGTATACGTAAGTAATCACTAAATAACTGAGGAACGGCTCAAGGGTATCCAAAGATAGCTTTACCTTTAACAAGTTGTAAGTATACAATATGTAAGAATAATGCTGTAGCAGCTACAGAGATTATAGAACCAATACTACTAATAAAGTTTCAACCTGTAAAAGCATCAGGATAATCACTAATTCTACGTGGCATACCTTGTAACCCTAAGAAATGTTGAGGGAAGAACATAAATTAAAAAAGTAATGATGGTATAAAGTGTAAAGAACCACCATAACAAGTTGCTAATCAAGAAAATATTTTAATACCAGTAGGAACTGCAATAATTAATGTTGCTTGACTTCAAACTACAAATCCTAAGATACCAATAGAACACATCGCGTAAACCATACCAAGGTATCCGAAAACGCTTTTGTTAGAGTTAGCTGAAATTGTAGTACTAATTATTCCAAACCCAGGAATAATTAAAATGTAACAATATTTTGATTAAAGGAATAGCTGTATTATTATAACAGTCTTTTCTCATTAATACTCAAAAACTTTTATATTCTTGTTAGGACTCTATCTTAAGTTGTAGTATTTTCTTCATGACGATTTATTAAAGATTTAATTATTAGTATTTTGGATAGCCCTTTATCTGTTAAGTGTTGTTTGTCTTGTATTAATCTATATACCTTTCTTCATCTTAAATAGCTTATATTTTTCTAGATTGTAAGTGATATCGATCAAAATATTCTATAACCCTTTTAGCAGAACCGAAATTAGTAGAACCATAGTAATAGGTATCTTGAGACTTCCTATATCCAATGTTTCCACCTAAGTATTCTTTTATTATATTTAACAATAAATCACTGTTTTTGATCTATTTGAAAATTTAATCTTATTTCCGGTTTATTTCTGGTAATTTCTGGTAATACGTCTAATAATTTTTATTTGAAAACTAGCCTGATGGCTGGCGCAGCCTAAATATTTTTTTTTGTTTTGCCAATATTTTTGCTGCTGACTTAAAAGCAAAAACAAATAAAATATTAACTGAAGGCCAGCTCCGCAGCATCCCTGCTAATCAGTGGTTATCAAAATTTTTACTTGAATCTATAGTAAAATGAATATTTTGATCTGCATACTTAGTATGACTTAATACATTATTAACTACTTGGTTAAATCTGTGTTCTGTTCTTAATTTACCATTTATCAAGTTAATTATATTTAACATACCCTTTTCATTAGATACAATTAAAAGGTATATGCGTTTTTGTCCTTTACTTTTCTTACATTACCGTAACCTAATCTTCCTTTCAAGTAATAGGGTAGAAATGCATCTGGAGAACTAAAAGTTATAACTAATTGTTGAGCTTTACTAAAATGACCATCCCCTACTTTTTTTTTTTTTTATATATATATATAAAAAAAAAAAAAGTAATATTAATCCTGCTAGATAATAACCTAATTGTTCATTATTTAGAGGGTTCAAATGTTTAGGAACGTGATCTGATACACGTTTAACATTTTCTGAATTTACTACAACTCCGTCGCGTAGAGCCTCTGAGGTTCCATTTTTTATATATAAAATGTTACCGGCTGATTTCCTTCATTGTTCTAACTTTTTTACTGTGCCATATAAGGAGGAGTATTTAGAACTATATAACGAAGGGGTCCCAGCATACAGCAACGTTAAGAGGCCTACATTCGTAACCTCAGGGTGTCCGAAGAATCCATAGCTTAAAGTGTTGTTCTTTAAGCTTAAAAAGTTATTAAAACTTAGTGTAGGTACGCAAACACTCTCGTGCTTGATCGGACCATATCTTATATTTTTAAGTTAAGTTGTAGAAGTTTTGTAAATGATCTCAAGTAAAATTTGTTCTGAAATTGTTCATACCTGATTTGATCTTTACTATTTTTTCCTTTCCTTCATCTGTATTATGCTCCTTTCTATCAAACATGTCTACTACTTCCATTCAATCTAATGAATCTAAATGTTTAGTTCCAAATAGAGGAAATTGTAAAAGATAATTTTTAGCATTCATATTACCTTTAAGGTTAGTAGTTCTAACTCTATACTCAGGTTTTGGTTTATCCGATCTTATTTTTTTTTTTTTTACTTCTGTTTCTAAAAACTCAGCAAATATTTCTAATTTACATTCTAATTTAGGATATTTACCTGAAAGAGTAGTTCTTACTTGAAAAAGCGTCTGCGTCTGCTTCTATAAACCCTGACAGTCATGGATTGGAATCTAAAGACTCTTTAGATACAAGATGTTTTTCAATACTGGTTCCTTTAGTATTATAAAAAAAAATCGATTAATGCATTAAGACTATGTATTTTAGGTGTTCTCATATTTCCATTTATTAATGAAATAACTAATAATACACCTTCATAGCTATTTATGGTTAATAATATATAAGCATCTACCCCTTTCTTTCTAGATAATGAACCTACACCTAACTCTTTTTGAACAAGTAGAGCTAAAGGTAAATCTTTTAAATGAAAAACTATTTGTATAGCGGGGTAATTTAACTTACCTTTAGGGCTTCTTAAAGTTTTTGGTGTTATTATTGTACCATCACCTTCAATAAGCCCAGTTAAATAGAAAAAAAAGGGATTTATTAAAATTTTTACTATTGTTATCAGTATGAATGCATCTAGCAGCTGTGCATAAAGGAAAGGTCAAAAGTTCCAAACTACAGCAAAAATATTTTGGCGTATAGCCTCTGAGGTTCTCTGAAAAGTTCAAACTTAATAGATTACCTGCTGATTGCGATATACTTTCGTATAACGGTTCCCAGAATACGGCCAAATTTAGAGCCGGCAGAATTAGTTTACCGGCTAGGACAGGTAATGATAATAATAATAAAACAGCTGTTATAACAACTGCTCAAGCAAATAAGAGATTAGTTTATGTAATCTTATACCAGGACTTCTCATGTTAAATGTAGTTGTCATGACTAAACACCTGCAAATAAGAATAAAACAATACTAGGAATTAATAATAGGTAACTAATATTATTAAGTCTAGGGAATCCCATATCAGGTCCTCCTAGTCCTAATGGGACCATAAAGAAAATCATTATAATAGCATGAGCAGTAATAATACTGTTATATAATTGGTTATCCGCAATATACTGAACACCAGGTCCTGACAGCTCTAATCTTATTAAAACAGAAAAAGCAGTTCCAATTAAACCTGCAAATAGTGCATATATTAAGTATAATACACCAATATCTTTGGCATTTGAAGATAGGAATCATCTTTCAAATCACATGCTAATTCCTGATGTTTTTATAGTAAGATTGTTGTATTCATTCTTATTAGATAATATAATGTCTCTAGTAGTAAATAAGCTATTAATAGCGGGGGAACAAGAGGTCACATACATCTATAAGAATAAGTGTATTGTTAAAAAAGTTCATTTTACTACACTATAAGTTATAGTGATAAAAATTAACGGTTTATCCGTTTAAAAGGTTTCTTTTTCCCTCTAATTTTTATTTTTATTTAATCTATAATATATTTTATATATATATAAATTAATAAAAATAAGCAATAGGATAAAAAAAAAACATCTATATGTTTTTTATTTTTTTTTTAAAATATAGAATTTTTATTACAATTTACTTGTAATAAAATTACAAGTAAAAACTTATGAATTTACAAGAGCCACCTATGATTATAGTAGGGAATAAATAACTTTACTTCCTAAACAGATAGTGAAGCTATATAACAGCTATCACTACACTATGTATTTATAATTAAAGAGGTATAAATAAAAAAAAAGTAAGTGATTCGAACACTTAACCTGCCGCGTGTAAAACGGATGCTCTACCAATTGAGCTAATTTCTTTTTTTATGGGGGCTTTAATAATAATAGGTAAATCCTAAAAGAACCTTCTCCCCCCCGATTCCAGTATAAATATAGGTATATCTTGCAATTTTCCAGTTAATATTTATTTATTTGCTGGGATTTGTCATGCTATTTTTTTAAATGTACCATAAATGGAACACAGCTTAAATTTCATAACAAGTTAATGGTAAAATAAAAATTATTAGACGTATTACCAGAAATAAACCGGAAATAAGATTAAATTTTCAAATAGATCAAAAAAGTGATTTATTGTTAAATATAATAAAAGAATACTTAGGTGGAAACATTCGCTATTGGATAAAGATAAAACAATAGCGAATAATTTTTATCCAAATAAATAATAAAACAATGTAATAATATTATAAAGGATCATTATTTTACTGCTTACTTAGAACCACCTTTTTTGCTAGATTCCCCTGGTTTATTAGAGAAGTCATCCTTATGTTGTCGTCTAGATTCATCCATAGCTCTTCTCATCTCTGTATCTGAACTATTTTGATCTGAACTCTCTTCTTCTGAGCTTACTTCTTTTGAATTAGCACTGTCGTATTCCCCATGACTATCAGGATATTCTCCAGTACTTATGATTAAATCATGAATAATTCTTTTTTTTGCCGCGATTTCTTGAAGTGCTTCGTGGGAATCTTTATAAGGATTGTTGTTTAATAGAGTAGTTTGTTCACTAGTAAGTGTAGCACCATTATTTTTAGCCTCTATAGCATTTAATATCTTTCTATCTTGTTCTACCTCTTTTTCAAAAAAATCTATTTGTTCATGTTTTGCTATGTTTCTATCTATTTCAGAAGAAGTTCTTTCTTCAGAACCAATTGAGGTACCCATACCACTATCTGGATCTGAGGAGCTACCTAGATCCATTGAAGATCCAGATGAATTAGGAGGATTGTTAGTACTTAGTGAGACATTCAGATCTATCTTATTCTCCACTAAATGTTCTGAATCAACTCCAGCATAGGTATATTGGTATAAAAAATCAGGTGATATGTTAATAGAAATGTTATGATACAATATTATACCTATATCCATAATAATCATAAATGAGATTATTAGTGCATATAAAATATAAAGGTAAAATAGTATAGTTGGATAGTACCTTGGTGTAGTTAGAAAGTACCATAGTATATTTAAAGTAAGTCTAACCTTTTCTTTTAAATAATCCTTATTAAAATGAATTAATTCTATATACAATACCGTGTATAGAGGTAGAAGTATTGCTCAAATTAATATAGCAAAAACAGTAGGATAAAAGTTAGGATTATGAGCACCACATTCTATAAATATTTTTAAAAAAGAAAAAGCAGTTCCAATTAAACCTGCAAATAGTGCATATATTAAATATAATACACCAATATTTTTAGCATATAGAGATAATAATAATATGATTAATCATATTATTAATCATATGCTAATTCCTGATGTTTTTATTGTTAGGTTGTTGTATTCATTCTTATTAGATAATATAACGTTCCTAGTAGCTAAGCTACTAAAAGAGGGGATACAATAAGTCACATACATCTAAGAAGATAAGTGTATTCATAAAAAAAGTTCATTTTACTACACTTTTAAGTGAATTTTTATTACAAGTTTACTTGTAATAAAATTACAAAGTAAAAACTTATGAATTTACAAGAGAAAAAAAAAAGGGATAGAAATACAAAGTCTTAAAGCCCAAACATGGTTGCTCAAGCCTGTAAACCGTTGAAAGCGGTGCTAACCATCACCCCATTCCATTTCAGTTATCCTGTAGTTGAAAGGGTGGCGCGTCATATTCAGGAAGTCCACCCGCAAAGGCGAGGGATTATATAGAATTTAATAGTAATGTAATGGGTATACTCTAAAACAAAACCCGAGTTAATGGTTATGAAAATATATAACCCTTTTTACGATTTATATTATTTTATTTCTTATAAAATAGTTCTATAGTTATATAATAATAATAAAAAATCATATGGATTATATAGAATTTAATAGTAATGTAATGGGTATACTCCAAAACAACCCAAGTTACCCAAGTAAAATAGTTATGAAAATATAGAATCCTTTTTACGATTTTACATATTTACTATATATTATTTCCTATAATATTTCTATAGTTATATATAACATAATATAAAATCATATGGATTATATAGAATTTAATAGTAATGTAATGGGTATACTCCAAAACAAAAAAACCCAAATAGTTATGAAAATATAGAATCCTTTTTATTATTTACAGCTTATTTTCTCTCTAAAAATTTTTTCTTTTGCTCATGGTTTATTGCTATACTTTCTTTTTTTCTCATAGAAAAAAAAGAAAGAGAAAAAAAAAATAAACAAAAAGTTAAGCAAAAGAAAAAAAAAAATTACCGCAAGCTTTAACTTTTTTTTTTTCATATATCACAATATAAAAAAAAAAAGTAGGAGGGAGGGTAAAATATAGAGGATTTTAAATAAACTATTTTACATTTACATATTATAATACTTTTATGAGATAATAAGAAAGATTCTTATTAGTTTAATGGTAGAACAAGATACTTCTAATATCTGAATCTCTAAGTTCGAGTCTTAGATAAGAATAACGATTTCTATAGTAATAGCTATTCATTTAATAAGATAGCTAGATTTATCTTATTAAAAAAAAATTCTTATTAGTTTAATGGTAGAACAAGATATTCCTAATATCCTAATCTAAGTTCAAGTCTTAGATAAGAATGATCGTTAGAACGAATAGGTTTTACTTTACAATATTATTTATTTAGTTAGATAATAAATAGTACTTTACATTTTTATTTGAGTTTGATGATGGCTCTGAGTGAACGCTATGTAAATGCTTGACACATGCTAATCGAACGTCAATATTTAATTTAGATAAATTATGTATATTGAAGTGGTGTACAGGTGAGTAAGTGGTATTATGGCTACCTAAGAGTAAGGCAAAATAAATCCCTTTATAATAACAATTTATTATTATTTATTAATACTAGATCTAATCACCCCAGTGGTCGATTATATCTAAAAGGTTAGATATAAAGGTTAATAATATTAAGAATAAAAATGTGTTTAAAAGAAATAGTATTTCGCTCTTAGTTGATTATTAATAACCATCGGATAAGTAGTAAGTATGGTAATGGCATATTTAGCTTATGGTCCGTAGTCAAGACTGAGAGGTCTATTGACCACACTGGGTCTGAAAAAACCCCAGTGCGTGTAGTACAGCAGTGAGGAATTTTGGTCAATGGCCTAACGGCTGAACCAGCAACTTGCAGGAATGAGAGTTAATATAATAAGTTATTAACTTGCTTGACTAGGTCTTATAAAGTTCTGGATAAAGCTTATTATGAAAACTTATATCCATAGGTCTCGACCAAATCTTGTGCCAGCAGTCGCGGTAAGACAAGGGAGACGAGTGTTATTCATCTTTAACAGGTATATAGGGTACCTAGACGGTGTGCAATGGCTTAAATAAGTACCTGGTACACTTGAGTTTGATATGTGAGAGGAATATGTCGGAATTGTTGGAGGAAAGATGAAATTTGTTAATACCATAGGACTGATAACGGCGAAGGCAAACCTCTATGTACATGTACTTGCTATTTCTATTTGTTTAAAAAAAAAAAAAAAAAAAAAAAAAAAAAAAAAAAAAAAAAAAAAAAAAAAGAAAAAAAAAAAAAAAAATTTTTTTTTGTGAAGGAATATATGAAATATTAAGCAAAAGAGCAATGTACTATAACTGACGTTGAGGGACGAAGGAGGAAGCTCAGAGAGTGAAGAGGATTAGATACCCCCGTAACCTGGGCAGACAATGATGAGTGCCATAGGTTGGCTTTAAGGCGGAACTATAAATGAAAGTGGAAGCACTCCACCTCAAGAGTAATGTGGCAACGCAGGAACTGAAATCATTAGACCGTTTCTGAAACCAGTAGTGAAGTATGTTATTTAATTCGATCGATGATCCGCGAATAACCTTACCACAATTTGAATGACCTAAAATATTTTTTGAAATTTTTAGACCACATGCGTTGCATGGCTGTCTTCAGTTAATGTCGTGAGATTTTTGGTTAGGTCCATTAAATTAACGTAAACCCTTTTTTTATTTATTATAATAAAGCAGCTCTCCGCTTACAATTGGATGTGATAATAGGGACTAAGAAGACAAGTCATCATGGCCTTAATATTGTGGGCTGATAAGATAGGTACTAACCACTCGTCAGGCGCTGAAAGGAGTATGTGCAATAAGTTTGGTGGCTGCGGATTGCTAGTCTAAATGTACAGGTTTAGATCTTTTGGGTTAACTGATACGGTTCGGGTTGGGGAACTAGCCCGGGATAAATTAATATTAACGATACACCCAAAAAAAAAAAGTCTGTGCAAGGAGCATAAATTATTATCAATTTATATGGTTCAAATCCATAAACATTTGTGCAAATAGCATAAATTGTTAGTTATTTATATGGTTCAAAAAATCCATAAACAGGCTCATAGTAATTTTATATTGTTATCTACTCCCCAAAAGGGGACTGACCTTTAGGTCTGGACCCTTGAAGGGGACCATCCCCCCCCCCCCCCGCAAGCTTTAACTTTTTTTTTCATATATCACAATATATGAAAAAAAAAAAGTAGGGGGGGGGGGGGAGAGGATAGTAGTCGTTCTGGTTTTGAATGCTAGCGGAGATGGCCTTTAGTTAATATTTTATTTGTTTTTGCTTAAGTCAGCAGCAAATATTGGCAAAACAAATAAAATATTTAGGCTATGCCAGCCGTAAGGCTAGGTTTATATAAAAATTGAATTAGTGTAGTTATTTTTGGGTTTATAATTTTTACCCATATTGTTTTATTTTATCAATATTCTATCCCCCCCCCCTAAGTTTTTCTAGTTATGAAATAACGTCGAAAAAAAGGGATAGTAAAAATCCGAGTGCTGGAATTGGTAGACAGGACAAATTTAAGCTTTGTTGACGTTATGTCGTGAACGTTCAAGTCGTTCTTCGGATAAAAGGTACACGAAAAACCTCGTCAAGTTAAAAGGCATCAGACCTCTACACTAAGACTTTAAAGTTTACCCCCCCCCCCCCCCCCCCCGGCGTCTTCTAACTTTTTTTTTCGATATATATTATTTTTCAAAAAAGTAAGAAAACTGGGGGCTGCGTATTACTTTTTTTTATACATCGTGATGTATTAAAAAAGGAGAGTTCCTTTATTGGTAAGAAGGGTTGAGCTGTAAACTCAATAGTATTACGCTTTAAGAGTTCGAATCTCTTGTCTCCTAAAATAGAATATAATGTATATATTGTATTATAAATATTATTCTAATATAGTTAGTTTTATACATATATTACCTATATCACAAGTATCATGATATTTGTTAAAAAAAAGTTAGAAGACGCCTCAGTGTTCGAGATGTTGCTTACTTTATTTGAAATCCAAAAAAAAAAGTTAGAGACGCCAAGGGTAAATTTATTTCAAACAATGTTGCAAACAATTATAGAGGGCAGTTTATACCTCATATTCATGTTGTATATAGTTAATGAAATGACATTTAGTGGTTATAATGTAGTTAATTTAGATTTATTGTACATTATTGCTATCTTATTAGGTATATTAGTTATTATTAGTAAGAATCCTATAGTATCTGTTTTATTTTTAATAGGTTTATTTTTATGTATATCTGCTTATTTAATTCTAACAGGATTAAACTTTATAGGTTTATCTTACTTACTTGTGTATATTGGAGCGGTATCAATCTTATTTTTATTTATATTAATGTTAATAAATGTTAGAATATCTGAACTATTAATAGATAGTATTAATAGTATACCTTTAGCTATATTAGTAGGTAGTTTCTTTAATTACTTTGTTAATAATGTTTTACCATATATGGTAATGACTAATAATTTACTATACCATTTTAGCATTAAAAAAAATTTAACTAATGTTACATCTGTGTCATGAGATGGATATTTAGCAGAAACTTCTCATATAACAAGTATAGGAAATATACTGTATGGTAATTATTCTATATGATTAATAATTACATCCATTATATTATTACTAGCGATGGTTGGGGCAATAGTTATTACTCTAAAACCACAAACTAATGTAAAATAAAAAAAAAAAATAATAATGATAGTACGTCTTTCCTGTTTGTTTCTTTTTCTGTTTGTTTACTTTTTTTCCCCCCATAAAAAAAAAAAGAAACTAAAAAAAGAAACTTTTTAAACAAAAAAAAAAAAGAATTAGCTCAATTGGTAGAGCATCCGTTTTACACGCGGCAGGTTAAGTGTTCGAATCACTTATTTCTTATTACTTATTAATGGTAAGTAAATATATTTATAGAGAGATCTTAGCTTAATGGTAAAGCGTATGACTTTTAATCATTCTCATAAGGGTTCAAGTCCCTTAGATCTTAAAAAAACATATACGGCTATAGGATAATGGTTAGTCCAAGTTAGTCCATCGTCGTCTTCCAAACGATGTGTACCGATTCGACTTCGGTTGGCCGTATTGGGTCAGTAACTTAATGGTAGAGGACTTTCTTGTCACGAAATAGATATCGGTTCAAGCCCGGTCTGACTCGTACTCTATTATAATGAACTTTATCATTATATTTTTCCCCTCCCAAAAGGGGGGAGGCGGTTTTTAATTTCATACTCTTCTTCCACTCTCTATTTAACTTTTACAATCTACTAAGTTAAATTCTTTATAAAAAGCCATTCTACACTTAACTTTTCAGTTTTATAGTTAACATCCATTCTACACTTAACTTTTAAGTTATATAGTTAACATCCGTTATAGGTTTAACTTCCATATTTAACTCCAATTCTAGTTAAAATTTTATAAATTTTATACAATAACAGGTAAAAGGAAAAGTTGCTATAGGTAAGGCGAGATATTTGCTAAATATTGTGTTTAACACCTGGTGGTTCAAATCCACTCTTTTCCGAATATATATATAATATCTATACACATCTAAAGGGATAAAGTTTTACACATCTAAAGGGATAAAGTTTTTACGCAGCTAAACGGATAAAGTTTTTACGCAGCTAAAAGGATAGAATTTTTACACATCTAGACAGATAGTATAAATTATACATAATTACAATTATTTCATTATTTTGAATTTAGTGTATTTATGTAATATATTTATATTTGTTAAGTCTTCATTAGGTAATTATATTGAAAACAATAACAAATCTTTTAAAGGATTAATAATGAGTGTAGTTAATTTCAAAAATGGGGTTATTAACATTATTTTTTAATTTTAAACATCATTTTATATAAAATGATAGTTCAATTTTATATAAGGTGTTATTAATATTTTTAAAAAAGAGTATAGTTTAATTGGCAAAATAGGAAGCTTCAAACTTCAAATTTCCAGTTCAAGTCTGGATGCTCTTGTTATAATGAAAAGATATATAAGCTTATATATTACTTTTATTTAATACCATTTTTTTTTTTAAATTGTAATCTTTATATTGTTTCAAATTTTCATATACTATGTGTGTAATAAAGGTTCCTTAGCTTAATAGGTAAAGCGCATTCTTGATAAGGATGTGATCGACGTTCAATTCGTTGAGGAATCAATAAGGTGCGTTAGTTAAATTGGTATAACGACATGCTACGGACATGTTCTTACAAGTTCGAGTCTTGTACGCACTTGTACTTTAAGTTTTTATAACATATTTCATTTATTAATTAAAATCCCCTCGCCTTTGCGGGAGGCGAATTGTGCACACCTATACCCCCCCCCCCCCCCCCCCTCTCTCTTCGTTTTTTTTGACGTAATTTCTTGGAGAAATTACTAAAAAAAACGTAAGAGGGGGGGGGAAAAAAAAAAAAAAAAACAAACAGAAAAAAAAGAAAGTAAAGCAATAAACAAATGAGCAAAAAAAAATTAGGGAAATATGAAAGATATATTGTATCTTTTAGTTTATAAAAAAAAATACAAACTAAAAAAGAGAATTGACTGAGTGGTTTAAAGTGATAAGCTTGAAACTTATTTGATTGAAAGATCACATCCGTTCGAATCGGATATTCTCTGTTATATATTGATAGATTCTCTTTTTTATTTTTATAAATAGATTATCTGTCCCACAATATAAAGATATTATCTTGTATTTTTATAAATAGATTATTGTGTTATACAATATAAAGATATTATCTATATTTAAATAGTACATTGTATATTATAAACAGGTTAGAGCCAGGTTGGTTAGGCGCCTCATTTGGGTTGAGGAATTGTTGTTATGTTCGAATCATAATAACCTGAAATGGGATTTTAAATCACTTTTTATATAAAAATATATAGTAATGTATTTGATATGTAATGTATGTATTATTTCATAATTTTATTACCTTATATATTTAGATTATAGATTATAAGGATTAACTTTATGGCTAGTATATAAAGAGACTATTATAGAATAATAAAAGGCTGTATATTAAACCATTAGTACCGTAAAAATGATGGACTAGTTTCATTTATTAGGGAAAAGGGTAGAAGAATTTCTATAAAAAAAAACGAAGTGAAGTGAATTGAAGTATCTTATTAGCTTCAGGAAAATAAATCAAACGAGATTCTATTAGTAGTGTGAATGAAAATAGATATAGGCTTAAAGTAAAATGGATTAATCTGTTTGAATATAGGGGAACCTTCCTCTAAGCCTTAATATAATATACAAGAAATAGAGAATAGTACTGTGAAGGAAGTATGTAAAATAGTAGTCTTATAAGCAGCTCAAGGTAAGTTTAATAAACATATGAGAGCGTACCTTTTGTATAATGGGTCAGCAAGTTCTAGTTAGATGCAAGCAAGTAGTGATTAGTGGTGATATATATTAAATACAAGAAACATAATATAAATACACAAAAAAGAATCAATTTGCCTAGATAATCCAATTATTAAGTAATGAATTAGTATCTAATTAGAGACCCGAAGAGTAGTGATCTTACCATGGTCAGGCTTATAAAAGGCCGAATGGTTTATCGTTGTAAAGATATCCAAAGAACTGTGGTAAGTTAGTAGTGAAAGTGAAAGACAATTCTGACTACTATAGCTGGTTTTCCGCGAAACATATGTAAGTATGTAGTTTAAATAACATCATAGCAGGTACAGAACTGTGATCTCGGACAATTTGTGCATTAATATCCTATTAGGGTATATAATGCCTTGTGCATATGGGGGGGTCGTGAAGACTCTATTCGCGAGTATTTGCTCTCGGAAGGGCAATGATGAGTGTTGAACTATCAGACATTTAACGATAAGGTTGTGTGTCAAAAGGGAAACAGCCCAGAACAAGTGTTTAAGGTTCCAAAGTTTTTGTTAAGTGAAAGTAAGGAAGTATTTAAACTATACAACCAGGAAATAGGCTTAGAAGCGGCCATTTTTTAAAGACCTCGTAACAGAGCACTGGTTCAAATGGTTAATTCGTTAACCTAATTAGTTAAAAGCGCCGAAGATATAACGGATCTAAAACAAAACACCGACACCTTGTCCATAATAATTATATTAGGTATAATCCTAGTTTACTATACTTAAAGGTTATTTAAGTATTATTTATGGGGTAGCGGAACATTGGGTAAATAGGTTTTAAATAGATAGTACTCCCCAGGTTCTAAATAGATAGCCTCCCTTTTTTCACTAGGAGAAAAGGGTTGGTCTTTTATTAATTTATAATAACTGACTATAAAGGGTAATTTATAGTTACGTCTATTTCATAATTACATTTGTAATTTGCTCGCTATATAGCGGGTTACCATACATATCCCAAGTGAGAATGCTGACACGAGTAACGAAAAAGAGAACTTAGTATAATACTACTTAAAAACGTTCTCTCGCCTTAAGCTTATGGGAAAGTTAATCGGTCTCTAAATTAAACCTAAAGGATAAAATGATGAGGAGATTATATGTGACAACATAAGAAATTGAGTAAAATGTTCTGGAAAAGCATATAATATACAAGAAAGGAGCAATGAGGAAATGGAGAAATTGTTCTAGGTTATAAACTAAAAAGAAGATACTACTTCCTTGTATATACTAAAACCGTACCTAAAAACTACCACAAGTAAGCTAGTAGAGAATACGAAGGCGTTTGAGCTAACAATCATTAAGGAACTCGCAAATTGACACCGTAACTGAGGGAGAAGGTGTGCCATTCCTACTGATTAATATCAGTTTAGGAAGAGGAGACATAAAATGGTGTTGCACGACTGTTAATTAAAACACAGCACTTTGCGTAAGATGTAAATCAATGTATAGAGTGCGCTATCTGCCCAATGATGGCTGGTTAACGGATTTACTTAGACGACTAAAATAGGCTAGGTTTTGAAGGAACCCCCATTTAATGGCGGCCTTACCTATGAGGGTCCTAAGGTAGCGAAATACCTTGGCATTTAAATGATGTCGCGCATGAATGATCTCACGATGCAACAGCTGTCTCAATGATTGGCTCAGTGAAACTGGAATGGCAGTGAAGATACTGCCTATCTCTAGATAGACGAGAGTGCGACTAGAAAGTGCTTACAACAATGTGGTGAGAACCCACCTGATAATCCATTATCTGAGCTCACATGGTATGCAACGGGAGTAATTCTGTTGTGTAAAGCCCATGAATTATTAGTTTCAGACTATCCTATATATTTTTTTTTTTTTATTAATTAATTAATTAATAAAAAAAAAAAGGTTGGGAGGTGAGCTATATTACTATGGATAAACTTCGGCTGAATTCACGTTTGAAGCGTAATCTAGGTATTCTATAAAAAGGACCGAAACAAGTTAAAGGTTTATAGAATATGGTCGACTGTATAGAAGGTTTTTTCGTCCTTCTATTAATGGATCTTTTGTCGACATACGTATAGTGGAATCCTAAGGTAATAATTAAAGTGTTGTAAAGTAAACTAGGTAAGCCAATAGTACCCTTCACCTTTTTTTTTTTTTATATATATTAAAAAGTTAGTGAAGGAAGTTTAATCGTGAGATTAAATATATACTAGTGGGTAAAGGATGTCTTAAAAAGCGAATGCCTAGCTGTAATGGTAAGGATAGATTGTATAATCAATGTGAAAGCATGCTGACTTGAGACTGGTATTTATTGTAAGATTTGAATATCTAATTAGTAATAATGAGTGAGTTATAATAGTAAAATAAGTGAATGTTTTTTTTTTTTTCTGTGTTGGTTACACTAGGTTTCTTTGGTCACAGCGGTTCTTTTTTAAAAAGTCTTTTGTTGTGGACTCGTACACTTAAGCTACAACAAACTACGATGTGGTTTTCAGCACCCGTACGCTTATAAGCAAAATCTAGTGATGTGATTCGGGACTTCAGAAGGCTAGCACCCTAACCTGAAGTAGCCCTGAAGGACGTGGTAGTGGCTTAGTAAATAAATTTATATAAACTAAAGCTAATCAAAAACACACACACTATACATCACAAATCAATTAACACCTTGATGAGTAACTGGTATTACGGACGCGGAAGGTAGTTTCAGTATAAATTACGCTAAATCTACTATAAAGTTACTTTTTCTTTTAAGGTTACTCAAAAACAACATTCTGTTTCTATATTAACAGATTTACAGGCATATTTCAAAATTGGTAATATAAACTTAGATAATAGGCAATTTGTTGCTTATAAATTTACAGTTTCCAAGATTGAACACCTTATAAATATTATTATACCTCATTTTGACAAGTACCCTTTACTGGGTTCTAAACAATTAGACTTCTTAGATTGAAAAGAAGCCATTATTAATTATAATAAAGATAAACAAATTAAACAAGTGTTAGATATTAAAGAGAAAATGAATAGTAGAGATCTTTCAAAGAGAGATGATTATATCTAAATGATAAACAAATAATTCTGTGTCCAGAATGAATCCAAGCATTTATAGATGGTGAGGGATGCTTCCAATGTACAATAGGTAAATAGGTAAGAACATAAGAACAGGGACAAATATATATTAAGTATTACGATTACACTTGAAATAGCTCAACACACTCACGATGTTAAAGTTTTAGAAGCCATTTATTAAATCTTATTTTGGACAAGGTTATTTAAAACCTAAGTTTGATATTTCTAAACTAGAACAAGTTGACAAGGCTAGAGGTGTATCTAGATATGTTACACATTGTAGTGTTGAGTTAATAGAGTTTTTTGCAAAGTACCCATTGTATACGCTTAAACATAAGGATTACTTGGATTGAAAAGCATTATACGAGTTAAAGGCTAAAAAAATACCCACAAAGAGGAGGATGGACTTAAACATATGGTCAAATTTATTTTCTATTATAATAGAGTAATTATAAAAAACTTAGTCAATAAATTTTTATTAAAATTTATAAATGTTATTAATTCTAGAATTAATTATTGGTTTAATCCCTTAAGTTACAATTTTTTTTATGTTAAGGATGCTAGTAAAAATTTCATAAATAAAGGTGCAGCGTCTTTTGCGGAATCAGCGAATAAAATAAACTCCAAACAATATAAAGGCCGGCCTCAGCTGGACCCACATAAAAAAATTGAAATTTGAGATCCTTATAATAACCGTTCTAAAATAGCAGAGTTTGCTAATGGTGCTAAAGGTGTATATTTTTTTGAGGTAGAGAGTAAAAACATGGGGTACATAGGTAGTTCTATTAATTTATATAATAGAGTTTGTTCTTATTTTATGCCCTCTATTTTAGCTAAAGCTGATCGTAGAGTTCTTAGATATTTTAATAAATATGGGTTTAGTAATGTGAAACTTACTCTTTTTATATTGGATTCTAATTCTACGTGGGAGCAGGTTCTTGAATTAGAACAATATTATATTGATAATCTCTCACCTAACCTTAATGTTGAATTAGTAGCTGGAGGTTATAATGGTTATCACAAACCTATGTCTCAAGAAGCACGATATATACTTCGAAAGCTACGTGGAATACCTATCTATATATATGATAGCAACACCAAATCGCTTATCTTTATATCTGATTCTAAAGAATGGCTATATAGTAATATTGGTATTCATCATGTATCTTTAAATAATTGTTTAATCGATGCACATTTATTTCTTAATAGATTCTTGTTTACTCTTGATCTTATATCTGAATTCCCTTATGAATCAATATTAATTCCAGAAGAATTAGTTTCTTTAATAGAAACTGTTAGATCTCAATATAAGCCAAATCAACCTAAGAGTAAAAATGTTTTAGCTGAAAACATTGTAAAACCCGAATTGAGCCGTACCTTTTCAAGTCTAGGGAAATTATCTCGACATTTGAAAGGGGATAAAGGTACAATTAGAAATTATCTAGTAGGTAGATCTAAAGGGTTATATCGTAAACAATGGAAATTTACTCTTATTGAGTCTAACTCTTAAGGTTTCTATCTTCTAGAGGAAATTGGAGTAAAATAAGGATAGCCCCTTCGTACGAAAGGAGTTGGGTATGGTAACCTATGGTTTACCTGTTGTTTATGCGCTTAATATTAACCTATAAATTACGGCAAGAATAGGTTCTCCTTAACAATGATGATGGGAATCCACATAAGAAGGAGAGTAATATAGATAGATTCATGTGAATTTATTACCTATTTGAGCTATAGATAGATGGTAATACTTTTATACTCAAGTATTTATACATAGTATAGGCATGGCAGGAAAGCTATGTTAGTTAAGATAAGTGCTGAATGCATCTAGGCACGAAGCTTACCTTAGGATACTCTTAGAAACGTAGTATAACATTACGAATCCCATTTTTTCATAGGGTTAGTGCTAGAAAAGTAGCTGCGGCAATTAACTCTCTAGTTCTAACAACATGGTTAAGGGGTTATAGGCTTTGGCTGAAAGGGCTTTGATGTTCTTAGGTATAAAGTACTAATTTTTATCATTAACTAAATAACATACTTACTTATCATTAAAAATACTTTATTTAGCCTGGTTTGCATAACAGTAATGCACCCGTTTTGTAATCGGAAGATATGAGTGCAATTCTCGTACTGGGCTATTTAGATATTTCCCTCCCCAGTACAATGGAAAATCCATCTTGGTTATGTGGGGGGACCTTATTATAGTTTCTTTTTTTTTCTATGGAAAAAAAATAAATAAACAAACAGATGAAAAGGGAGAGGGAGCAAAGCGTTCAGGGGGGGGGGGGGATCTGTCAAATTACAATTACGAAGTTTAAGGCAATATCCCGAGATTTTTGAATTAAGAAAAAAGACTTTAAACCCTAGAAGCACTACTTTAATAAGGGGGGGCTCTGTAAGTAGATAGACGTGCAACTCGTCTACAGGGTATTATTTAGAAAGTATAGCAATAAACCATGAGCAAAAAAAAGATTAGGGAAGAATTAATGCGGATTGATGTAATTTTAGTAACATACCTGGCTCATGACCAGTAAATGGAGGTGCAAGTCCTTTGTCCGCATAGTTAAAGGCTATAGCTTAATAGGTAGAGCAAGCTGCTCATAACAGCTCAGATGAGTGTTCAAATCATTCTAGCCTAGCCTTATAGGGAAATAAACAATATTGTTACTATTTTAAAAAAAAAAAAAAAATTGTATTTAAATACTGTTTTTTTTACTCTTATATTTTGCGGTTTTAAGCATTTATATAAAAATCTAAGGCCCAATAGTCAAGTGGTTAAGACGTAACATTTTCACTGTTAAATGCGCGGGTTCAAACCCCGCTTGGGCTTACTTTATAAGTTATTTTTATGTATTATTAACTTAAGGGGATATAGTTTAATTGGTAAAACTGCGATTTTGCATATCGTTATTTTAGGATCGAGTCCTAATATCTCCATTAATGTTTAAAGAGAGAGACTAGGCTCGAGAAGCTCAACCCGGTAGAGCGGAACTCTGAAGATGTTTAGGCTATAAGTTCAAATCTTATCTCGAGCATATTATTTAAACAGTAGTATTTTTTAGTTTATTATAAATGATAAATTAAAAACGGTATAGCTTAATAATTATTTAATTTTTATGATGAATGAAAATACAACTAAATTTAGGTTATTTAAAGTGTATTTATTTAGCTATTTTATAATGTATTATACATTTAGGGTGAATTGATTTATTTTCCTTAATTTTTTTCTTTTGCTCATGGTTTATTGCTATACTTTTTTTTTTTTTTTCTGTTTGTATTTTTTTTCCCCATAGAAAAAAAGAAAGTATAAAAAAATATAAACAAAAAGTTAAGCAAAAGAAAAAATAACCGCAAGCTCTCCCCCCCCCCCCCCCCTCCTATATTGGGGGGGGGGGGGAGGGAAGTTGTATTTATATTTTTTTTTTACTTCTATATATACATAAGTTATATTTGTATTGCTTATAGAATATTTGTATATCTTAAGGTTTATTTACACAGTATCCTAAAATATTTTTTTTTATTTTTAGTATTAAAAATGGGTATGCTGAAATTGGTAGACAGGTCCCGCCGGAGGACGGGGTGAAATTAATTCATATAAGTTCGAGTCTTATTACCCATAAATATTATAATAGCGTATTATTCTATAAAATTTACATATTTTATTTTTTTTTTTAATATGTTCATATTATTAATATGTAGTAGACTAATGGTAAGTCATAAATTTTTGGTATTTACTTATGGGTGTTCGAATCACCCCTACATAAAAAGGTGGATATAGTTCAATTGGCAGAACAACTGTATGTGGCACAGTAAGTTCCCTGTTCGATTCAGGGTATCCTCCCAGTATAGTGTTACATATAGGGTTAGGGTTGTTATTTTGTTATTTAATGTGCTATATATGTCTATATACTATTATACACGTTTATTGACTAACATAGTTTACCTATTACATGTGCTATAAAATATACTTACACCAATATGGATTAGATAGGAAATATATTGTTGTATGTTATACAATAATAAGCCAGGATAGTTCAATCGGTAGAACATTAATTTCATGCATTAATAGTGGGAATTCAAATTTCTCTCCTGGCTCGCATAAATTACTTTATATAATTTGTGTTATCTTCGTTTCACGAAGACACACTTTTTAATTGTAAAAAAAAGACAATTAACTTTTGATGAAATGTAACCATGTTACATTATAGTATAATGAATACCAGTTTATGGAAAAGAGCATTACACAAATGTAAGAGCATTACACAAATGTAAGAGTAATTAGGGGGGGACTCATAACGAAACCCTTTTCGCTGCAAGCTACCCTTTCCTATATCATCTTGGCTTTTGTCATTTTGACATGCTGGGTTATTTTTATACGGAGGGACGAATACCATTTTTGTATATGCCCTATACCTAGAATCCTTACTTTACTTTAATTAAGGGAACTTGATTTGGGGAATTGTAAGTCTTGTTTTATACATATATCATGATATTAAAAAAAATAAAAATAAAAAAAAAAGTAAAGGAGTAAGGAAACCCTTATAAATTCTTATAAACCGTATAAACAACGTAAACAATTAAAAATCACCTTACATAATACTTTGTTAATTAAATTATGTTATCTTTATTAAAGAAAAGGAGATTAACATGGATTATCTACTATTATATTTATGCCTTGTTACAATACATCACCAGAATAGATGTACAGGCTCCAGCTATGGATTGGATACTAACCGTTCCATGTATATAATGGAATTGTCCGGAATTTTTGTCCGCATTCTAAACTTATTTTTCTTAATTCTTTTTTTTTTTTGCTTTTTTTTTTTTTACTTTTTTTTTTTTTTTTTTTGTTTTTAAAAAAAAAAAAAAAAAAAAAAAAAAAACAAAAAGTTAAGCAAAAGAAAAAATAACCGAAAGCTCCCCCGCTATTTTGGGGGGGGGGGAGAAGGGGAGAAAGATTGATGTTAGTCGGATCCCCATATATATATAACTATAAACTTATAATGTACTAGTTCTAAACAAAAGCATAAAAAACTTTTATATTGTTTTTAAACTTGTGATACAAATGTAATTCATCCTAATTTTATTATATTTAATATTTTTAGGATAATAGTAGGGAAGTCCAGTGATTTAAATATAGCTTTTTAAAAAAGTGAGGTAAAAGCTTGGGTAATCCACAGAAATTAAGATAATAAAAACTTTTAGTTTTTTATTATAACTATGAAATAAAAAGCCTTAATTAATCTTTATTTTAGTTAAATATTACTTACATGACCCGGCTTACTTGTATCCAAGTTATATATCTTATGTTGTCTTAAAATATAGATATATTCAAAAAACCTTAGGCTACTAATTCTAATAGATAGTATAGCAAACATAACAAATTAGTAACGTAAAACAGTAGCATGTTGTACAGACAATTCAATTTTTTTTTTCAAAAAAAATGGTATACGATGGATCACAAAAAAGAATTTTTTTTCATAGTTTAATTGTGTTATGAATTTAGACATATTTGGTAAAAGATTGATTTTTATATCTATTTTTTTTTTCAAAAAAAAAATGGTATTTTTCTTTCAAGTTATTTCTTTTTATGACAACATTATATAATAATTAATAACTAACTTGTTCTCAGTTTTCCATATTTATTATTTTGTAATAAATACAGCTGAGCTGATACGATATAGCAATTCATTATAATACACATTAAAGGTTGAGTACAAACTTTATTTTTTTTTTTTTTTAAAAAAACATCTCTTACTTACTCTTATAGAGTATATTGTATATTATATACGGGTTAGAGCCAGGTTGGTTAGGCGCCTCATTTGAGTTGAGGGATTTGTTATGTTTGAATCATAATAACCTGGAATAGGATTTTAAATTATTCTTTATAAATACATATAGTAGTATATTTGATATGTAATGTATTACTTCATAACTTCATAATTCTATCACCTTTATATTTAGATTATAGATTATAAGGATTAACTTTATGCCTAGTACATATTTAAACCCATTTTTTTATTGTAACATTTTTTTTTCGAACGGAACAATTTAATAAAATTTATACTTGTAGTAGAACATAATATAACAACATGGAACAATAATGAAATACATCACAATACTTAGCCCACTAGACCAGTTCGAAATTAGGAACTTATTTAGTATTGATACACCATTATTAGCAAACATGAACCTATCTATAACTAATATAGGGTTGTACCTGACTATTGCTGCTTTCATTACTTTCTATTTTAGTATTTTAGCAACTAACCACTCTAAAATAACTCCAAACAAATGATCTTTAAGTCAAGAAACACTATATGCAACTATACATGGTATTGTTGTAAGCCAAATTAATAATAAAAATGGTCAAGCTTACTTTCCATTTATGTATGCATTATTTATTTTCATTTTAATAAACAATCTAATAGGAATGGTTCCTTACAGTTTTGCCTCAACATCTCATTTTATCTTAACATTCTCACTTAGTTTTACTGTTGTATTAGGTGCAACAGTTTTAGGATTCAAAGAGCACGGATTAAAATTCTTCTCTTTATTTGTTCCAGCTGGTTGTCCTTTAGCATTACTACCTTTACTTGTATTAATTGAATTTATCTCATACTTAGCTAGAAACGTATCTTTAGGATTAAGATTAGCAGCCAACATATTATCAGGTCATATGCTTTTAAATATCTTAAGTGGATTTACATACAATATTATGAGTTCTGGTATCATTTTCTTTATCCTAGGATTATTACCATTAGCCTTTATAATTGCATTCTCTGGATTAGAATTAGGTATTGCCTTTATACAATCACAAGTATTTGTGGTATTATCTTGTTCATATATTAAAGATGCTCTGGAATTACATTAATATTAGAACTACATTAACTGCGGTATAATTTTGTATTTTAAAGAATTATACCATTTTTTTTTTCAAAAAAAAAAATAGTCCCGTACTATAGAAAAAAGGGGTGTGTTGCATAGGGCTATGCATTTTGATTGCAGATCATAAATATAAGGTTCAACTCCTTCATATCCCTAGGTTATACCTATTAGTATAATATTTTTATAAACCAAAACTTTTTATCCTCCCCTACTTTTTTTTCATAAATTGTGATATATAAAAAAAAAAGTTAAAGCTTGCGGGGAGGATAAAATAAATAAATAAAAAAATGTGTAGTATTTGAACTCATCTATACAAAATTTTTCAGAATAATTTAAAGGTAATAGTTACTTACTCTCTAATTTTTTTGGGGGG